GAAGCTTATGTGCAGGTAAGTGAAATACCTGGTTGTCGAGTCATTCAGCGAATGTATGATTCCTAGTTCGATCCAAAGGGTAGAAATTCCTTACTCTATCAAGTAAGCAGCTTCGCCCCTTAGAAAGGACTGGGAGCTCTAGCCCATTTCTATTTCCAGGGGACTCTATCGAGAAAGAGAAAGGAGTAGCGCAAGCTAGACGAGCAGAGAGAAGGCCTGTAGAGGGAGTTTGAGTCCTGATACTACGCAAATTCTTTGAATTCTATTAGTTTACTCAAGAATTGCTCAATGAATCTGTTGATTTGAAATCAAAGGATGGTCTACGATCAGCAGAAGAGTCGAAGAGAGGGTTTCTATTTCTATATCCCCACAGGACTCTGTTTAGACGCTCTCTTTTCATCCCTATAGGGATTGATTGAAACTATCCTTAGATTAGCGCTTGTGCTATTCCTTTAGTCCACACCTCTGCTCTGGGGACTACTTTCAAAGAAAAGGGCTATTCTAAAGAAGGAAAGAAAGCCACGAGAGCCGCTTGTCCAGCCAGTTAGCAGCTAAGGAGCTACTCTAGAGTTCCTTCCAGTCGGGAAAGAGTTAGCTTAAGCTTAAGACCGGTCAGAGAAAAAAAGCGAGTTAGCCTTCCGTGTGGGCGGGCCTACTTTCCACTTTGTTACTATGGAGCCGCGCGGCAAGCAAGTGAATGTGATATCGGCCGGTGTGTGTGAGCTTCGCTCCAACTAGCTCTACTTGGAAGTTAGGCACGTGACTCGATAGCGCAGGCACAAGACCTTTGAATGCAAACAAAGAATAGCGAGACCGCATATCCTAAGGAAAGGAACCCAAGCTTACCTTATTATTAGGTGTAGGTATTTCCAGCCGCATTCATTAATGCAATGCAACTCCAGAACTTGAAGAACTGGCCTTGGAAGAAATTTTTCGAAAAAGAAACATTTTTCAGAAGCTGGCATCGCTAGTTGACTCTTCCTCGTCGACAGCCAGCAGCAACTAGAGCATCCCGTCTGACGGGAAGAGCTCACTCTTCCTTAGGCAGAAGCTTGTTGAGATAGGGGAGAAAGGGTATTAGCTCTTGCTGTTATTAGTGCCCTTTGCTGGTGTTCCCCTTTAGGAGGAAGCGAGAAAGCTTCAAAAGGCTACCGAAAGAGCTAACTAAGGCCAGGCTTGGCAGCTAGTCTGAAGCAAGGCAAGGAAAGCAAGTCCTACTGCTTCAAAGTCATAAGCTGCTCTGGCTTCGGATGTTAGGAAACTTCGACAGTGCTATTGTTCTTTCCAAGATGCTATGGCGGGCGTACTAGGAGTTCCAAATCTTAAGAATCCGCTTTTTTTTGGGCAAGTGGGGTTGTTTCCCCCTTTTTTATAACAATGGGGTCAAGTTGGACCCCTCTCCTCCAACGAAAATGGAAACGGTGCAATATTATGTAGTCTGTTGAAACTTTTTTGTTGTTAGAATACCAGATCATGGCACAAAAGGGAACGTATAGGATAACTAAAAAGCATAAATAAAGCAAAATCGAAATCGAGACATAAAAGACTAAATGTGTAAAATGGAAATCTTGGGACCAAGACTTCATAATCGTGGAGGCAATTTCTTGTATCATTGAGCAAATTCTATGTCATGCAAGAGAAATATTCAAATGTTAGAATTCCCATTCGCTCTGCGAACAGAGCGGTATACTGGAAACTTCTTCGATCGTTCCACTTCTCCAGTCAAGGAAGGAGCCGACTAGAAGTGTACCCGGGGATATCCCAAGATTCTAACTAGAAGAATGGTTTATTTAGATCGACTTATAACGACTAGTTAAAGGCTCACTCTTTGTTTTCTTTCTTTCTGAGTTCTTGGCTTTCCACGAAAGAGAAGGAAGCAGCTGGTAAGTGGCAGGGCAGGGACTGCCAGGGTAGCTACGAAATACACGGGACTCAGAACACAGAGAACAAAGGGAAGCTACGGACGAGAAAGCAGAGGTACCGATTCGTTTCCGAGGCTAACCCCGGGGCTAAAAGCCCAAATCAAGGCTATGAATGGAGAATCGACCCTATTGACGAGACTTGTGCAATCACGAATTCGACGTACAAGAGGGTCACCAAACCCCGTCTTTTTGACATGAATCATTCGGAAGATCGAATTGGAAGAGCCACTTTTTCAGTATTATCTTAAGTAAAGTGTTTTCGAGAAAAGAGCTTGAAACTATGTAAAAATCCCGTATTTTGGGCCGGTCTAACCGATTTCTAAACAAGCATAGTGATTTGTTTAACACATGGAAGTGGATTTAAGTAGATTGATCCTATTAAGTAAGGCAAGTGAGCATGCCTCAAGGCGGAGTGGAGAAAAGAGGGATTGAAGACTTTAGGTGCAAAAAGCACTCCAGCGAGAGACATTCCAAGTGGATTTTCTCCTTCTTTGATGGATTCCATCATTGAGTGACAAATGGTAAATTTATAGGAAGTTACAATCCCCACCACGGAATAGTGCACCTACACGCCTTCATCGCCGTTGTTTTTAGACCGGAAGGCCGCGAGCTAACTATCGAGACTTTGGACTATCCGGACACATACTTCGTGAAATGGTTCATGCAGGTTTGTTGCCAGGAGCAACAAGATCAAGTTGGTAAGGATGAACCTTTCATTTCATTTCTACGGTCGATGATCAGAAAGGGCCTCTTTACCATTATGTATAAATGTACTATTCTATTTGTACAGATATGGTAAAGGGGCACATTCAATGAGTACTTGACTTTTTCTCTTTATCTATTTTGCAGTACTTCGACACACAGTAGTGTGGGAAGTGACCTAGCTCTATTGATCCCCAAGAGATACGATAAGCAAAGGAGCAGCTTTTACGCTAAGTATAGATGAAAGCCTATTCGTTTAGAGCCTATTTCCTTCCTATTTGAGAGATACCAATCTGACAACTCAAAAGTCTCATAAGAGATCTCCTTTTCCCAGAAAGAGTGAGCCAGTCGATCTAACATTCTTCTAGCCAGAGAAGAAAGGAGGAGTTTATGACTTTCCGAGTGATTGGTTTTCATTGTTTTGAACTGATCGACAGAAAGCAGGAAAGACATTTAAAAGCTGTCGTTCAGCAGCTCCTTTTTCTAACCCCGAAAGGGGAATTCCGCCAATCTAGAGATAAAATCCCTCATGGCACACTTTCACGATACACTTTCGAAATGAATGAATGTTCTTTTGGGAAAAGAAAATGTAGAATCATACACCTACGAGACAGGCCTTTGTCTTTTGCCTCGGCCAACCAACACTAGTCTCGGTGCGCCTCCTAACCGTCTAACTCGCTAAGGAGTGGTGAAACCGGGCTACGAGGCAATCAAATTCATTGATCGCCATCGAAGTTTTCCTTCTTTTTTCAACCCTACGCGGCAGCTGCTGGGGAATATGGGTGTACTACCCTACAGCAGTGTATAAAAGGTCTCTATCCCGCCCTTGCACTCACCTTTGTCTCTGCTGCCGCTACCTTTCTTTGAAAGACTTTTCTTAGTCCGCCTTCTTGAGAACTCTCTTTCTCGAGATTTCAATAAATGTACATGTTACGGGCGTGCACGACAAAAGCATGGGTAAGCGAACCAAAGCGAAACCATTACAGGACCTGGAAAGGTGCCTTTTTGTTTACTTATTTTGGATTTGCTATCCAAATAGATCTATCAAAAGGGATTTCCCGAAATCCATCGTGAAATGGTACCGTATGCCAGCCTCAATCCATCAATGGTAGTTCGCCAGGCCCGATCTAACTATTTAAAGGGGAGTTAGCATCAGAAATCTATCTTTCCATGGTCGTTTACGCTGCTTTAAAGCTCTGCTCCTCTATAGTCAATAGAAGAGGGGATGCACTACCTTCCAATGCCGCAGCGGCGTTCTTCCTTACCTGACACCAGGCCAGTCAATCTTCTTTCTTTCTCTGAGATAGTGATTCCAATTTCTTCCTTTTTTCACCTACAAGTAGGTGGGTTGGCTATCGCTTAGCAAACGAAATAGGAATTACCACAGCCACAAGCCTATCAACTCATAAGCACCAATACACTAGTAATAAGGCATAGAGGGCTAGTCTAGACTAGCAAAGCCATTCGCAGCGCTCCTAACGTTGCACTCCTAACACGCAGGCTAGCTGCTAAACAAAAACTTGCAATAGCAAGAGCAAGTCTTCGCTCTCTCTTCTTCCTCTCTTCGGCTCACTTCACCCACACCCTCGTCCCTACCCAAGCAAGAGCTACTCTTCACTCTTTCACTCTAAAGCCTTACTTCTTCCCCGGAAAATGAGCTCAAACCACCTGCACTAGGCCTTGGGTGACATGCAGGCGAAGACTATTGGTCTATTTCATATCGGGAACAAGATCATTCATATCGTAAGGAATCAAACTATTAACCTTACCGGGATGGGTTCTCGCTTTCGGTCAAGCAACTATGTACCTTTCAGTCGTTAAAGTGGCTTCGCTTCGCTCTTTCACCGAGCCGAAAAGTCTGCTATCGCTTAAGATAATAAGAGAAATAGATAAGCGGGCTTACCACTGCATCTGTTGTGAAGATACATAGGATGTGGAAAGTTAGCAAATAAGCTCCGTTACGGGATAGTACTCTTTAGAAGACCCGTAGCTGGCCATAACTCGAACTGGGCATTCTAGGCCTGAGGATTCTTTACTGACTCGTCTGATGTCTCCTGAGCGTCTGGTGAAAAAGGGTCTACCACCACGGAATCGGATGCTATTGCTCAATTGAATTGTGTAACCGAATCGGATGTCTCCTTATCCATAAGCCCAGAGATCCGAGAGAATAGTAATACATAAGCCTAGCCTAGAATGCCTAGGCAACAGAAAGAGAATGAATAGGAAGAGAAGACTAGAGAGGTATAGTAAGAAGAAGAAGTATTTTCCAGTTCGAGAATAGGGAGCAACTAGGAGACAACATCCGAGTTAGCAACTTTCAAAGCAATTCGGTAAAAGAATCTTTTTTTCCCAGCGAAGAGTTTTTCCTTTAATCAGCAGGGATGGCACCTGCCTTTCTTTAGATGACATTTCTCTCACTACCAATAAATAGTCTCCGCTTCAAAGAAAAGCTTTGAAGGGCTTACCTGCTTTCTGTTCGAGAGTAGGAATCGACTCTAAGAGCAGAGTCCGCGGCAAACTAGAAGAGTAAGGTAAGGCCTAGAGCCTATCAGAGTTTGACCGAATAGCGGACTTAGCTTCAAAGCTTGAAGTGAAGGCTTTACCTTCAATCAATGCCGGAGAAGTTTCGACATCGGAAGCTAATTAGCGCGTAGGCAGCGCTGCGCCGTCTCTTGTACCGGTTTATAGAGAGAATTTGAGTGTTGACTAATCCAAAGTAACCAAGTAACCAATCGACCAGACCAATTCTGTGGAGGCGGCGAAGGGCAGGTAAGGCTTTGAAGCCAAGCAAGCAGCTATTGGAAAGAAGTTGAAAGGGTAGAACCAGTAGCTGTGAAAAGAAGTAGGCAGCAAAGAGTAGACGAGTCGGTAGCTGCTCCTGCTCTTCTTGCTCCAGTATATTTCATTTAGTTAAATATCTGCTTCCGCTTTTCGCTTTAGTCAAAGAAGTGCCCTGCAGCAGATCGAGTTCCATACCAGAAAAAATTCATGGCACACCAGAAGAAGAAGGGCTGCTAAGCCAGATAAAAAGCCTTGGAACACCAAGACAGTAGCAAGTGCGGCTACTGGAACACGATAAGGCGATGGTACAACCGTGGAATAAAAGCTGTGCCTCGACAAGAAGCCTCGCATGTAGCATGTGGATTCCAATTCCAAAGCTGTGACAAAACTGTGGGTTCATGACCTGCTTTACGCCTATAGTTTACAAGTCTCGGGCTAAACCAGAATGAATCCAATCTGGGGAAAAACTCCTTACACGGGGAAGTCCAATCCCAGCTTGCCTATCTGCCCCTGCCATGGGTGCAACTGTCCTTCCAGAGTACCTCAAACAGTCCTCTTACGAAGCCTCTTCCCGGCCTTACTCTGCATTCTTTCTTTCTGGTTGTACTAAGCAGGAGCCTTCCCCCTCCCTGGCTAGGCGGCTAGTAGATGCTTGGCTTTCATTCACACTCTCTTCATTCTTCTTGTCCCATTGGGTCTGGGTAAAAGTACTAAATAACCATTACGGCTCAGTAGAGCTCCCCATTCTCAAGTTGTTCCTAAGTCAGCCAATAATGGCTAGTGACTAGGTCCCTACTAGCAGGACTCTTTATTTTATGCTCTGATGCCGCCTGTAGGTCTTTGTCAGCGGTGTATAACCTATGGAACAAGGAAAACGGAGGAAACAAGGGAGCAAGACATCTGTCCCATAGCCGAGCGACCAATACGGGCGGTAAAGGGGGTGTCCCCCATCCGGGGGTGAAGGTGGGTGGGCTCCCCTTCCCATAAAGTAACACAGGTAGAGGAGTAAGACATCGCCCTTGTTGCTATGTTCCCGACCCACTGAGGAATAAGAACTAACTGAAAAGGAAGAAGTCTCCACAGGGCGTAGGGTGAGGTATCTGAATTCTCGACGCAGGGCCCTTCCTGTCCTTTTCTGATTGTAGGAAGATAAACAAGTCAGCTCAAACAAGCAGTGGCTACTACTATGAGTAACAGCTCTATTGTTCTAGTCCCTTCGGTCTTTAAACAAGGCATTGTTACCCTCCAATGAAACACTCATTGAGGAATAGGATCTACTACTAGCTATCTACTAGTAGCTTTTCCTGTGCGGTGGTATTTTATGAGTCACACCTGACTTGGGATTTGAGAACACTCTTACTGAGTGGACGAAGGCAGGCAGGGATTGTACTTTATACCATTTACCGGAACGAGCCTTCGATTCGATTTTTACAAAGTTTGCTTCAAGACTTGAATGATGAACTTGCACAAATGGAAAGGATAGAACATATCTTACCCGTTAGGGTAAGGATTTTTATGGGCTTTCGGAAAAATCGATCTAGGATAGGACTGCAAGGTATGCATGCCACTTCGACCAATGCCGGCGGATCTACTTTCATTAATATTGGTAAACCTTTACTGCTCCCACCCAGGTTACTAAATCCCTTATTGGGCCATTAGTGGGGTAGGGGACCTCTGCGGAGTGAATCGCTGGGGTGGGGGGTGGAAAAAGCAGGGATGTGTGGGCAAAAGGACCGCGGGGGTGGACAGGTGTTGGGGTAGGCCAGCCCACGAAGGCTGGAGGAAAACGTATCGAATCGAATATGATACAAACGGCCTGGACAAAAGCTGTTGTATCAAATTCAGCTTTGTGAGCAGCATCCAGTACCAAATCAAGAAAGAATTCCAATTTCCACATCTCCCTATAAGACATCTCTCCAATTGACTCCATGAAGCACTGCAGTGATAAATTGGCCATTCTTTGTTTCGTACCAAAGCAATCGACGCCGCTGGCATTTCCGCTCGGCTTGACACTGTAGGCTCTTGACGACTCACACTTGGGGCTTCCTGCCCCTGAAAGTGGAGAAAACCCTAGCTTGACCTTCAGTCGCCATAGCAATCCGTTCCCTGGCTACGTTGTCTGCAGAGCCAGCACTAGAGGGTGCAGCAGGCGTACTCCCCATCATCTCACTCATCAAGCCTTCGGGAGTAGGAGATATCACCAACATCCCTTGTTGGGCCCCTGAAGATTCAACATGTCTAGGTGGGGAGCTCGGGTGGTATGAGGGAGATTTCTCTCGCCGACTCGGATAAACCAGATGGTAAGAAATAAGGAAAATTAGGAGGAGAGGCCGGATGATAAGAAGGCGACTTCCCTGCCTGCTTGTGAAGTGGTCGGGCTACCAGGGGGATGCTAAAACTCTTTCTTCTCAACTCTGTTCTTTTAAACAGAATAACTACCCACTGGTACGAAAAGCACTCACGGATAACCCCCCTTTCCTAAGGGGAAGGTAGACGCGAGTATGCGACAGGAGTCCCTCTCCACCTAAAAAGGTATCCAATAAGTTCTTCCAGAACCCGCAGGAGAGTAGGATACATTAGACTCGGGCAGGCGAAATCCATTCGGTCAAGCAAGATAGGACTCGCGTCCACTCTGAACCTATGGGTCTAACCGGCCCGAGCCGGAGACTCCCTTACCGAGAGAGTGACTTTATAGCCCCTTATAGCGCTCCGCGACTAGGGCATTAATCCCTAAATAGATTTTACATATTAGTGTGGGCTTTGACGCCAGGATTTGAGTTACACCTTGAAATATAGCCTCATAGATCAAGCAAATAATATATTATTAATATATATAAATATAATAAAGTAGACCCTTTAGTAAAACATCGAATAGGCCTTTAGCCCATGGACGCCTTGGATCGAAAATTTTCATTAACGAATGAGTCATAGGATTTCATTCTAGCTCTGTTCCGCTGCCCTCTAAAAAAAAGAAAAATGAGGGAAGACTTTGATTTTATCGCCTTGGTTTTTCCAAGAAGAAAGAATGGGATGGGCATTTTGCTTGAGCTAAGTCAAGCTTGGGTCGAGTTAAGTAAAGACTGGTTACAAAAAAAGATCCCTCACTGCACACTTGATATATATCTCTTTTCAGTCTCAATCCAAGACAGAGCATTTTCGATCTTAGGCGAACGAGGGTGACCGGCTCTACGACCTCGCAAGGCACTACTGTAGAGCTCTTTGGGCCTGCCGCTTTCTCAATCGAAAATAGAAACTGTCAAGATTAGCGCGATTCTTATCTATGTAATTTCTTTATTGATTTTCGTTGATCGGATCGCCACACCCGGCTTTCCTGACTGACCACCAACCCAATCTCAATGAAGACAGGGATAGGCAACCTTTGAACTCGGGTAGCCTTTAAGCATAGCGTTCATCAGAACTAGGCAACTTTCTTTTCTTCTCTTATTCAATTTCTAGTTAGATGAACAGATCACTTATATTATATAGAATATGATAGCACCAAAAGGGCGGATGCAACGAGATCAACTGCTGACCCAAGAAGGTAGGGATTAGCTTACTTTATGATTATGAAAAAAAGGAAGGCTCCAGGTTTTGTTTCTCTTGGTGAATGGATGCCTTTTTTCCCTCAGCCAAGTCAGTAGCCTTTCTTTTATGCGGGATTGCCTGTTGATGCCAAGAAGAAGCAAGCAGGTGGAGGAACAGCTAAATCATCTGCTGCACAGTAGTACGTATTAGGCAAATGGGATTTCTCTTTCCGCGTGAATGCGAGCAACCATTTCAACTGCATCAAGAGGAGCCTATTCAATTATTTCGGAGTTCTTCCCCGACCCTGCCCATCTGTCCCCGGAAGGTGAGCGAGAATAAAGCCAGAGAGCCGAAAGAGGATAGCTAGATCGCCTTCTTCCGGAGGAGAAGCGGCATCGGATAATAGTCGAAGGGTATTAGGTCAGCAGGAAGGCAAAGGAGATCAAAGAAAATCTGTCTTGTTCGGACCGCTCTAGGGCTTTCTTTGACTTCTAAGAGCAAGAGTTCTCATGAAATTAGGGAAGGTCGTAGTTAGATTGATTCCCGTTTGCTTTGCTTGCCGAACTGTGCGTTGGTTAGCCTGTACTCGAGCTCTTCGGTGAAAGCTGTTAGGGCGCTTATATGAAATGTTCCGCTTCTTCCGTCTCTTCTGTTTGAGAGTCAAAGTAGCGGTGATGATTGATCAATTCACTCAGTTAGGGCCGGGCATGTTCGGTAAGCCTTTCCCTTCCCTTGCTGTGATGATAGAAAAGGGCTTTCGGCTCTTAAGCAGAATCAAGTCCAGGAAAGCGCTAGGTCTTTGCGTCGGTTGAAGAACCAATCGCTTGGAGGCCCGCTTTGAAACCATATGAAAGCTGTCAGTTGACGAGGAAGTCAATAAATAAAGTCAAGTAAAGGGTTGACCAAGCTCTTTTCCACATACTATATTGGATAGGAGTGAGCGGTACTCGAGTCGACAGTCAACGGTAGCAAGACAAGACAGAGAGTAGGATTACCAGTCCCCCTTGCTTCTTTCATAGGTAGGCCACTGCAAATTGTTCCCAGTTAAGTTACCGGTACTCCATCCACAGTGCTGTCTACGGATTCGGGTTAGTCTGAGTATCCCTAGCGACTTAGACACAGGCACCCCGCCCTCTATAGATTATAGCAGAAGTAAGGTGTGTGCGAGTGTGAGTACGGGAGAAGAAAGTATTGAATCCGCTCTTACTGGTCTCATACCGAGTGAAAGTAGGAATGCCTGTCTCCATGAAGGATCTTGCCCTCGGGATGTCTTCCCATGCAAGCAATTCAGTCAAGTCCTTTCCTGCGGGGTGAGTTTCATTTAGGTCCTAGGTTGCAAGTCGGATGTCCCCCTGCGCTCAGTCATTCCATTTGGTAATCTATTCTGCTTCGGTTGCCCTTGTCTTTTAGGCCGAATACTCTTCACCGATCGGGGAGAAAACATCCCTTCGAGAAGGCAAGGAAGTAACAGAGGGGAATTGGCCCAATCCGCGCCTAGGTTCGCTGATAAGTCCGGTAACTAAGCAAGCAAGAAAGGCGGAGCTCTACTTTAGGGTTCGAGAATAAATCGTTCTCTTCCCTCCAACTCCAATCTTTCTACCCCTCCCACTAGCTCTTCTCAGCCAGCAAGGGAATCCACATCTGAAGGATGCCGAGAATAAGCTATTCTCTTATGATATGAAGCTGTGAACTCAGCTTTTGCTGGCGTTGCAGGAACAAGCGTAATAGCCATATATTTAAATATATAATAATCGAATCTATATTACCAGAGTTATAACATCCCTTAAGTCAGCAAATACGCTTTTGCTTTCCAATAGAGAATAGAATTCTATAACTTGAATCTATTTGATCTTTTACAGCAATCTTTAGGTCTTTTCCAAGACATTAAAGAAAAAGGTCAAGCGTAGTCACTCCACTTTTGAGCCTTGAAAGCAGTCCTATTTACAGTGATGAATATAGCTAGTAGGAGCCTCCTTCACAGAGGCGAATATCTAGAGTACCGGTAACATTCTAAGCCCCATATGGGATGGGAGTGCCTAATCCAAGGCGCGAAGCGCTATTGGTTATGTTGAGAGCTTAGCCTACTCTTTATTTCCAGTCTTTCTCGCTTCCCTTCATAGGGCTTTCTGTAAGCATGTTAGAGCTTTACTTGTGATAGCGTAGTGCGTAGTGCGAGTTCCAGTGCCCTTTACTGTTTAGTGTTTAGTAGGTAGTAGTATTCCCCTATGTAGCAGCCTTCGTATCCGCTATCCATAGTTGAACTCATTTGGTCCAATGAGGGAATACTTATATACGAGTATACGAGCAGTCCATACAAAATGAGTTGATAAACGAAAGCAATCAATGGATAGAGTCGGAAGGAATAGGGTCTTGTCTCAGTCCCAGTGTGGCTGATCATCCCGTAACTCGCCTAAGAATGTTATTTTGGTGCTGATCGGTACATCGAAGGTCATGTGTTTAGCATGTAGTCTGGGGATCAATATTGTCCTAGATACACGGATAGACACTACTTATTATATAATTTATATAATGGTTGAATCTGACGTGAGTAAAAAAAAATACCTGGGGGTGTTCGTGGTTACAGCCTAAATAACTCGCTAGTGGAACTCCTGAATTGAGAAAGTAAACCATGTCTACCTCGGCCTTCTTAAACGCTCGTGCTACACACAGAACTGATAGCATGGAAGGGGAAAGTAACGGCACTCAAAGCTGTCTTCCATCAACCAAGCATGAAACAGAAGCCAGGGACTAAGATGACTAGACAGGAGCGATAAGCAGCTATCAGCCACTCGCTCCTCCCCCAGCCCAAGTAACCTTTCTATGCTTTGATGCACCAAGAATAGGTAGCGAAGAAGGGGCCAGGATTCATAGACAACAAGGCCACTGGTTGGGGCGCCTGGAATAACGAGCCAACCCTTAATAAAATACTTCATCAAGAAACCCTAGGATCGAGTACAGAGAGAGCTAGAGCTACCAATCAAAGCAGTTTTTCAGATGGTCCTTTACAGCGGCGGAACAGGACAAAGCTCTCCAACAACAAAAAGATCGGCCGGTATTAGACTGACAGCTGGGGAAAAAGTCCCCCTTTTTTTAGATTATATAAATGGAAGGGAGAGAAAGTCAACTAAAGCAGAGACGAGTGCACCAAGGGATGCTGGCTAAGAAGGGTTCTGTTTGATTTTAGCACCTGTTGAAGGTGAGCCACTTTCCTTCTGATTTCAACCTTCGAATTGCTTGTGTTAGGCATATGATCTTACCGACGACATCTCCCTTCCTCTTTGTAGGGTAAGGGGTTTACCGGGGAAGAACCCTAAATCCGTCTACCTTTTTACCAGTAAGTCTATTCACTTCTTTAATGCGGGAAAGGGGGGGGGATAAGCTTGACCGAGGAAACTTGCTTTACTTCGAATCAATCTCTAGCTTTCGACTAAGCTAAGAAGCAGATAGGATAGGATCAATCTAACTAAAAAGGATATTCCCTAGGGCAAGACATCTCAAGGAAAGAACTCAAGCTTGTCCGGAGACTGAGGGCAGGCAAGCTTGAGGAGTTAGGCGAATTATGAAATCCTCTTCTGGGCATGTCCCCGATACTATACTAGTGAAAGAAGTTCCTGAACTGAGCTCACTGCCTTCATTAAGGAAGGGTAATTGCTTACAGACAGACCCTCTTTTTTAATAGCAGCTTACTCTCCAATCCGCCAAAATCATTTACTACGCAAACAAGACCGGCAACTGGTTGAGCTGATAGGACCACAGCGGATATTTACTCAATAGCGTCTGTGGCTAAAAGACTAGCAGCGGATTCTTCTTCCATTGCGACAGGAGCTCATCTCATTCTTCTTTCTTTCATCTGCACCTGAGAACAGGCATCTCAGAAGGAAAGTTTTTGAACTTGCTTGAAGGCGATGCCCTTAGACCGGATAAGCAGCTAGATCGATTCCTAACACTCTTTGGATAAGAGCGAGTACCTCTCATTCCTCACTTGACTCTAGTTACCTAATAACGTATTCTCCGGTCGGAAAAGACGTTGTGCCCTAAAGCCACATTCTCTCATTTTCTCTATGGAAATGGGTACAGAATACTTGGTGTTGATTCAGCTCCTGCTAAGAGAATAGGACAGGTTGATTCATTGTAATTATGAAACGTAGTTTCATAACTAGCTAGAGGTTCCCCGGAGCTGCTTCTTACTGGGTTGGTTGCGCCTTGAGGAAATATTCCCACCTACCCTCGTGGCTTTACCTTACTCAGTGACAAGTGGAAGTACTTGGTGACACACAATAACCGTTCGGTACCACATTCCCTCCCCAACCTTATCTATATGCTCGGACATCCATTCATGAGAGTCAGCTTCGTTTCTTTGCTTTGTCTCGAACACATTCTTAATCAGAAGTTTTACGCAACGCAGACAGACTTTCTTTTGCTTCTTGGTTGATTTCTTCTATTCTTCCTCCTGCCTATGAAATTGAATCCTTAAGCCCGAAAGCGGACTCAAAGCTTTCTTCCCTAGCATCCACGTTAGCTACTTCCTTAAGGGTTAAACATCCCGACTAGACCATGTCGAACCCTTGAGTAGATCGCAGGAGACTTGCTGTGAGACCTTGTGGGATGAATCCTTCTTCCTATTGCTATTGCCTTGGTCCGGCCTCTACGAGTAGGTATACTACTACGATTATCCATTTCTGGTAATGTCGGGGAGGAAGAAATGCTTGCAGTTCGAAGTTCCGATCCCGGTTTAGCTGGACTCGTATCTGTCTGATGGGAGGTGGGTTCCTCATGGAAGTCTACGGTTTCTGCGTAACCGGTCAGCTCGCCCGGGTTTTTTCCCATCAACTAAAGAGCAAGGGCCTTTTACTAAAATGGCTTTCCCAAGAGCTAACACAACTCTTTGATTTTATGGTACTTCCTGAAATGATTACCCGAGACAGACGCTCTCTAAATCTTAGTTGCTATCTTTGATGAAGTACCGTAGAAGCGGATTCTCTCTTCCTTTATGGATCTGCATGAGCCTTGTTGATCAGCGAAGGATATAGCTTCATAAAGACCTGCCATCTGGCTTGAATTCGGACTTAACTAACCCGGAAGTTTGCCCATTTTGAGGCTGACCGGCAACAGAAAGAGAGGCTCTTTTAATAGTGGGAAGGCCACTAGGACCTTCTACGTCATTTCTTTGAGAAAGAACGCAGAAAAGAGGCCGAAAAGGACGTCTATAGACAAGGATTTTAGTCGATAGAGCCGTTCCTCCGCTGGAAGAATCGGGATCTCTCGCAGAGAAGAGACGATGGTATTATTCGAATATTTCTTCTTGTATTTCAAAGGGTCTGCGTAACAGAAGTAGTTTGGTAGAATACCATATATGCTCTAAAAAGCAATCCGTATGATGAACGCCCAAGGTTGGTAAGTAAAAGAAGGATGAAAGCTGCAAATAGGCTGGATAACTTATGCTACCAAATCTGTTTCTGTTGCTGAAAGACCGTCTGCTACCACTTCACTTATTAAGATGCTCTTGCTATTAAGAGAAGAGGACATCTCCTAACCGTGGTAATTGCCGATGTGTTGATAATAGAGTAGTTGATGTAGCCCCAAGCCCCTCTTTTCTCGCCTATTTCTCGCCTATAAGTAAGAAATTAGGGGTGATAAAGAAAGAAAGGAAAGTGCACTCTCCTAGGAAGCCATTTGAGAAAGTCCTACAGTCTCCTCTCCTTGAAGTCGAGGGAGTTGTCTCCTCTCTGCGTGAATCCCATTTCTGATAAAGCGTGTACTGACGGAGTCGGCGAGCAGCACAAGAGGTTCTTTCTAAGTCGGAGTATCGGGACTCGCACTCATTGAACTTCTTGCGCACAGGACAAGCATTCTCGCGCATACCCCCTATTCTTTTAGTCAAGCTTGGAAGCCTATACTCTTTTCAAAAAGGAAAGCAGTAGACCTATATGAACTGAAGAAAAATAGGGATGTCGCTAATCGCCTACTCGATTGACAGGCATAGCTTTTATAGCTGCTTTATCTGCCTGAAGTCGGTTATTACTTGTTCCATGCTTGCAGCTCTGATTTAACATGCTCAAGGGTTCGAACAAGCCCCCCATCTCAAGTCAATTTCATACATGATGTCATTCGCTCATCCTTCTCCGACGTCCCTACTTCGCTTGCAGCACTCCTTCTCTTTCTCAGGGACTCTTCCTTAAGCATATATCTACTGTCTCGGTAGGACAATGAATACTCGCTTCAAGGTAATAGCAAAGAAGAAAAGGAGCTCTTCTTATGACTATATGAACATTCGATAAGGGCATGAAATGAGTCTACTGAAGTATTAGATCAATTCTAGGTAGAGAATCCGCTTCAAGTCTTATTTGCTGCGATAAAAAAAATCAATCTATTAGAGCGGAAGTAGAGAACGGTACCAGGGCGGGCCCATTCTCGATATGGGTAATCCTTAGTATACTCAAAAACTTCGTTGTGGTGGGTCTGAAGTTCGGAAGAGCGTGGAATAGTAGAGTTATGGTAATGTTCTTCCTTCATCAGCACCTTCGATTTCCTTTTATTCCAAAATTAGGGCTACGCGGCCGAATCCTTCAATCCGAGGCGATCGAAGTGAGGCAGAGTTTCGTCCTGAGCAATGAAGATAGAGACCAATCACTTTGATCGTGGTTGTTCTAGCCAAGCCGACCAAGAGAGCTTCGGATCCAGCTAGCCCTTGAAAGGATTAACTAAACCAAATTTCATATCATTACTTAAGCAAAGGTCTCGGCGTCCCCGACCTTGGGGCCTAGTCGCTGGCTTGATGGCTAACTGATACGCTATCATTTCATCAGTCTATGGTACTAAAGACCTTACCGGTCGGGTAAAGCTTGCGCGAGACTCTAATCACTCTAATAGTAGAAGTCATCAGGACGGTAGCACTTCAGCGAACAACAGCTACTGCTGCAGCAGCTTTAGATACTCGCCTGGAATCGGTATTTCAGACCTATGTCATGGGTCCCACCTGCTTACCGGCATGCTTCTTGCAACACGGACTTCGGGTTTTGGAGGGCGTCCCGCTCCTAGCCCTTAGCTCGGGACGGGATGAAGTGTTCAAGGTTCTCCCCAGTCATTATTATTATAACACAGCAAAATCGTCTCGTCAAACCGCTATGCGCTCTCAAGATTTCAATAACACTTCTGAAGTAGAATTGTTAGAGATTCAACTCCCCTGCCTTTACTTCCATCCTACCACTGAGCTCAATCTAAATAAGGCCGGGGCTCACGAGGATAGGACTGCAGGCACTACACTTATCATTTATGTAATTTAGGTAAGGTTAGTCATTTCACATATGCTGATCTTACTCTTCCTTCTCTTATGATTTTTTTTGCCAACGACAAAAAAAGCTATCTATTTCTTGGTGCTTTGAGTAGAAATAGTGCTTGCTTTCGCACGCCGATCTAATTGATCGCATCGCAAGTTAAGATGTCGTCGCGTCAATCAAGTCAAGTATAATTGCTGTTTTTTTCCCTTTCTACTTTAGAATTATAAACTAAATGCTATTCGTTTCTTCCCAAAATTGCTCAAAGAGCATGTGTTAAGAATATTCTTCTGTCAGAGCCGGAGGATCTTTGGCAGGCTTTCGCGTAACCCTAGTTAACTCGAGTCGAAGCACCCAAGAAAGGGAAAGACTAGAAGGATGCTACCCACGCACCATCAACAATAGCAGAAGGTCAAGAGCTAGGAAGAGATGGGAGGGAAGTCCCCAACCTCAAAGGTTTCGGATGACGTTCGGACATCAAATCCACCTCGAAAGAAAACAAGTGAACTACAAAGAAAAAAGAATTGAAAGGAATTCCTTTGTTTGTATTGGTAGCCACTTGCAGCTCGATTTCACTTAGCGATCTCGACTAAGTAACCTCACCAGAGATAGGGTGATTTCCTTCTATTAGAGGATACCGTATGAGTTGAACTATGTTCAACGAATCCCTAATCCCTATTCCCTAGGACGATATCCCCCGAGCTAACTTTTATTCGATTGTTGATTAAGAGCGCTGAAAAGGGCTACTTCCTGATAGTGAAGCTGCCATTTCGGCATTCGTTCTTCAAGATCGAGCTAAGGAGCTACGTTGTTCAATCTTCTTAATCTAGTCTTATCTTTATCTAGGCTTTACTCATAACTCATAGAATTGTAAGAAAAGACTTTGCCTTTGCGTCTCTTTCTTTTCTGGCGATGGAGGATCAACTCATTTGGTCGAGATTGAATTGATAGAGAGCTCGACATCGTTGAATTGGGAGCAATATTTGTTTATTGAGAGAAGGTGATGCTTGTTGCTTCTCTCTGTCGATTTGCTGAGTGAGAAAATCTGGGAAAGGCTGTGATCTTAGCGACGCCATTTCTTTATGGAGGACGTGTGGCCTTAGTTGTTCATTCGCCCTCTCTTCTTCTTTCAAGATTATTCTTCTCGAAATGGAGAATGATACTTGAATTCTCACTTCCTTTCTCGAAGAACCTTCTTCATTTACCGATCGAGAGCCGTGAATCGCTTTTCATTTCAATTCTTCGATTGTCAATTGCCGAAGCAAATAAATGAATCAATTCATAATGTGCTTTTCTTGATTCTTACTCTTTCTTAGAAATAGGCGATTCTCTGAAGACCCTGTCCTCACCATCTCCTCTTCTAAGGCTTCATGGAGGACGATTGGATTTCGATTCCTTTTCAAATTTCTCTATCTCGGACGGAAGCCTGATATAAGCTATAGAGAAGCATAGCGAGTCTATCGAGCGCCCAGCGAGTCGGAGAGAACGAATCAGGGAAAGTTGCTGAACATTGGGACGTAAACTCCCACTTACTTACTTATAAAGATCACGGCGCCAGGCGAAATAGCCGGCAAAAGGCCCAGCGAAACGATAGCGAAGTCCGAGCGGTATAAGCGAGGGATAATGCGCGGTTCTAACAGATCGAAAAGAATGAGTTCATGTTCACGGCTTTAAATAGGAAATTCCAGTACCCCTAATAGGAATTGATCTAGCGAGTTTCAGTTGAAAGGTTTCGCAATGAAAGCGAGAGACCAATGGGGGGAAAGCAAAAACGATTTTGCTCCAGGGTTTGACTGGACCCTTACTGATCTTGTCACAAGGATTGTTTACTAAAAAAAAAAGAGTCGGTGTAACCGGATAGAAGCAAGTAAACGAAATTATGCCATCAGTAGCAAAAGCCTACTGATGCACTCTGGTCTCATGAACGGTAAGATGGCTTATCTGTCACCAAATAGGCTCAAGAAGGCTAATCCTTAAACAGAATGAAACAGAAAAAGGCGAGTTGCGCTAAGGTCTCAGTTCAAGTTTGCCAAAACCACCCTCTTTTTTGCATTTTCATTTCTTTTATATTGCTAAAGAATTGATGAAAAGCCCTTTTCCAGCAAGCAGCGGGTAGTATAAACTAACTGGAACTAGGGCTATTTAAAGCATCGAGCAGTACAGGAAGCATCTAAAGATGAAGGGGAATAAGCAGCGCTCTTGGCTGCCATAGTTGTTGTACGAGTAATAGGAGGTTGAAACGGACAGGCATGAACGAGACATCTTTATTGATGGGTAGGGACTGATGACGTTCGTTCCTTCCCTTTTTACAGGGCACGAGTGGGATTGAGCTTTCCTTAATTCTCTGGAAAAAAAGCTCGGCTAAACTCTTCCTTTCTAAGAGCAGTAAAAAAGAAGAAGTATACTCTTCTCTCTTTCAAGTATAGGCTTTCAATTATCTAGTAGGAGTCTAACTTTCTCTAGTTTCAGTGTTCAGTGAGTCAAGTACTAGCTTCCAGTACTGTTCGTAGTATAGATAGGAAGTCTCTTTCTCTTCTTACCTAGTTATAGCATCCCTTGGAGCAAGGTAATAGAAGAAGGAGGTCCCCTAATTTAAGCTTACTTAGATCACTTTCTCTCTCTCCTACGGCAGGAAAGGGGGACTCCTTAATCGGAGAAGACCTTTCCGATAGCATAAGATCATCGAATCAAATTCCTTTACTAGCTGTAGTTACTGGAAATTATGCATTTCCAAGAGCTGGTGAAGAAGCAGGGCAGGTGAGGTAGCTAGTAGGTAGGGAAGGGCTTGCTTCTTCCTCTTCCAATAACTGCTAATTCAATAGTCAATATTCAATAGTATCCGTAAGAAGCAGAAAGAAGAGGAATACCTAAATCCACAGGACCCTTCTCTTTTCTTTCTTTGGGGGGTTAGTAGTCCAGAGCTTAGGACCTTGATAGGACTTGGCCTGAGGTAATAAATTCCTTCCTATTTCCTTTAGGGGAGTTAGTGAGAGGATAAGCACGAAGGAAGCTCCCTACGTAAGATAGAGTGCAATGGATTAGAATCCCTTTCTCCTTCATCTTCTATTTCTCTATTTAGTATTTAAATTAAGTATTTAAGTAGTAGGCAGGATAGGAAGCTGAAAGAAATATAGTCAAATTTAGTATAAGGTAATTCATTATCCTCTTGAGTAGCGGCTTATGATATAGCCTATATGGAACTCCATAATAAAGCCTTTCTACAGCGAAGGAAACAACTCCCCATCCAAGGAATCTAAAACCGATAGATATGATTAACTAGGAGTTCAATAAAAACCCGAGAAACTCCGATCTTGAATCGACTGTGACTGCTACGGCCATTTTCATTTCATGGGGTTCGGCAGCTAGGATAGAACCCAATTCTCGTTCCATCTCGTCCCCTATCTCTTCAAAGAAAGAGAGAATGACTGAATCCAGATCTGGATTCGGCCGGGGAGCTCTTTCTAATAAGTCGGGGTTCCCATAGATTATGTCTTTGAAAAGTAAAAGACAGGTATGCTTTTGCTCCCGGATTTCGAGATCCCGACTCTCGAATTTGAGTAATCGGTTAGACTCTCGCTGATTGGGAGCTTGATCCAGATCTGCTTTTACTTGGGCCCAATACTGCCCCCTCTCCTTGCCCATAAGAAAAGGGCTCTCTTCATTCTCGAGTTTGCTAATTCGATTCAGAAGAGAGGATTCAAAGCAACCATTGTGATTCAAAATAGCTGGTTGAACCTCCTGCGGTTGTTGAACCCCAACCAGGGGTGGTTGAGTAGTTCAAAATGCCCGGTATGACATCCAGTAGAAGCTCAGGGACGGATTGAACAGCAGTTCTTAGGGAAGCGTCGGATCTCTATCATTGGTTCATCAGAAGCCATCAAGCACGAAAGTAGCAAGGAGTGTGCTAGTGAGTCCCAAGCGAAGGAAAGAAGGACATGAGAGGCATAGAGAGGACTCAAGGACAAGACACGACTCAGACCCCGGCAATTTGATCTTCATTGGCCTTGCTGTCCGCAGATCGGTTACTCTCCTTTGAAGGTGAAGCCCGTTTGAAGGCAAGTCATGGTATCCGGGATCGGACATCGAAAGGGAAGGCGAGGTTTCAAAGTCTATTAGGGAAGTGGGCCCCTACTGGTAGTGATACCCCGATCTCATGGATGAAGGCTAACGTTTTCTATTGGAATAGAGGGATGTGCGGATCAATTCCACTTTTCACTTTGCCATCTAGAGATAGTTTGCCGTGAGTTAGGATACGGAGTTGGAAGAGAATGCCAGTATATCAGTTCATATTCATCAAAGGCCAAGGGCCAAGAGAAGCTCAATCGAAAAGAAAAACACTTCTGCTATTGATTGATTTAGTCGGTCGAGATCAAAGAATTAATAGATTTGTCCCCGCACTCGAAGGAAAAGAAAAGCGGATTCACCTATCTTTTATATATACGATATTAATTGAAGTTGCCAGAAAAGGCGAACTTGAAAGAACTTTCTTTTGACCAGACTTGATTGTGCGAAAGCGGTTCCCCTGATTCAGCTTTGACTAGCCAGCCGCATTCGTTAGCGAAAACAAGGACTAGACTACTCTAGAGAAAGGCAGGGGGCTGATCAGCAGAGACTTCTTCATCCTCATCATCCAGAACCATTCGACCAGCCAACCTTGCTCGTGAGGACTTCTTTCTAAGAACCTTAGCAGCTGGCTGAGGAGAAGAAAGTTGGCTCGAAGAACTTTGTTCAGTGGGTTTGGAGGACTTAACAACTCCCTTTCTTGCACTTCTTCCTCATCTTCGGGGAAAGCATCGGAGACTAGCGGTTTGGAGGGAGGCTTCGACGCTTTCCCTTTGCGGAGACCTCTTCGAAAGACGTAAGTAAGCATCATTTGGCAAAAGCAACTCTGAAATGGGACGTAGCCGAGTTCGGACGGTACCTTGGGATAAGGCACGCCAGGGGTTTCTCCAAGATCACGGTCCAAAGGCAGAAGGCACACTTGGAACTGAGGCTGGAGGTGAATCTGCTAATGTGTCAGGGTAGGTCATACCGCCAACACGGCATACTTGAAACGACAACCCTACTTAAGACGCTGAAACCGCACTAAAGCTTTGAAAGAGACGTTCCCCTCATCCTTAAAGACGTTTACCGCGTCTTTTAATGAAAGGAAGGCGCACTCACAGCTTTCTTCCATCAACAAACCCAGGAAGCCTTCTCTATACGAGATGGAATAGGGAAGGGAAAGAGGCAAGCTCAACAAGCAATCAAGAAGCATGCAATTACGCCTCCCTTTCGAGTAAGCTTGTCTGTCTTGTTTTGCTCTTCCAGTTCGTAAAGGATCTTAGCCTACACCGGTTACCGACCCCCTCGTTCGTAGGCCTTTTTGGCTGTGGGGTGTATGTATCGATGCCTTTCTTTTACAAGAGGAGCCTCGAAGAGCAGAAAGAAGACCACTGATCCACTTTTTTTTACATATCAATTTTCTTCAATTCAATAAGGACTTCATCTTATCTAACTAAGAGAAGAAAATTCACCATTATGGGCAAAAGGTAGTCCTTCAGGTGATCCGCTTTCATTGAATATTTGATGCATCACCCAGGTCTTAGTATGAAGGAAGCTAAGTATAGGACTTGTCTGTAGGCAGAATAGAGTAAGTAGGCCGTTAGGCAATACGGCAAGCTGTAAGTACTGGAGACTCATTATTAGACAGAAGGTTCCTTGGAAGGAAGGCGAACAAGGCAGTACAGATACCTCCGATTGTTGAGCTGGCACCGGAGAAAGCAGCCAAGCAGAAAGGGCAGTGAGCAAGCACCATTATCAATCAAGTTGGTCTCCGAAAGAAACAAAAAAACCAGTGCCTTTTTATAGATCGAGACTTGTAGCTCGATTCTTTACTCATTCCATATTGGGTTGGGAAGAATTGCAGGAAATCGTTCGATAACACTTCTTCCTATTTATTTCTTAATGATATCCGACGATCAAGACAATTTCTTTCATATCCTAGAAGTCTTCTTACGAAGCAAATAGCATTTCCTATTGATTTGTCCCCTGGACTGGACTTATTCTGATTCCGAATTATCCGTCGTTACCGTTACGTTGTTCCCAAGGACTAGCAAAATCGAAATAGCGAAATTCTTGGGTCATCTCAATGGGCTCAGAAACCACACGTTTCTCTGGATCATCATAGCGTACTTCTACATATCCACTCAGAGGAAAGTCTTTTCGTAAGGGATGACCCTCGAAACCATAATCTGTTAATATACGGCGTAGATCCGGATGATTGATGAAAGAAACACCAAACATATCCCAAACTTCTCGCTCCCACCGGCCGGCTGATGGAAATAGACTGACTACCGGAGATATTCGTGTTACTTCGTCTGCACTGGTTTGTACGCGAATGCGCGAATTATACCGAGTACTCAGTAAATTATAGACCACTTCAAATCTTCGTTTTCGAGAAGGATAATCAACTCCGCAAATATCGATCAAAACTTGAAACCTTGTATAGGTATGCAATTTAAGAAAGCACAACAATTGAAATGGGTAGTCCGTATTGGTATCAGATCTATTCCCATGTTCCGAAAATTCCATTTTTTTTACCCATTTCTTGGGTAAAGTCTCCCAACTATATTTGAAAATGAATTGGTTATCCATAAAGATAAAGAAAGCTTTCTTGTAGTTCCGCTTTTTGCTCGAAAAATGAAGAAAGACTTGTCGGAAATCACCGGTTGGGTTGGTCCGACCAAGAAAGGCATGGGCATAACAATAACATTCTTTGTGAGGTCTAAGTCCAGATTAGGAAAAGAGAGTCGAAGGCAACCTCCCAATACCAACTCAGAATAGGGGCAGGGAGTTGGAGATCCGCAAGGACATCGATGAGAAAAGAGGGGTCTAGCGCCCCAGCCTCTTCTTCACCCAATATATGGAAAGTTATCCAAAAATCCATCGGTATGGAAGACGGTAAGTCTATACCGATTTCCTCCATACGCCGTTGGAGCTCCTGAGCGATTTTTCGCAAGAACTCATTAGCCAGCTCGCTATCTGAACTATTGGAGACCTGTGGGGCCCCTATAGAACAACTAGAAGAAGATGGAGTAGATTCCGAAATGGATATCTCCAGCCAATCGCTGGGAGAATACCGACTCGGATTGCTTGGATCTAATTGAGACCCATATTGATAAATCTCAAGTTTTCTTTTCATTTAAAGAGTGAATTCTTTGACTGCTCTGCTCTACCCTAACATGAAGGGAGAGACTTTTTTAGATATATGTAGTTGCTTGGTTGTTGACCAAGGAAAAACATGGGAATAATTGGACGTAACATTCTTTTGCTTCTCTTACGATAATTTATCAATCGCTCGAGAGATCTTCTTTTACGATATTTCTCAGTGAACCTGACGCAGGTAGACGCATCGAATTCACTGCAAACTCTGTCGCGTAGAAAGCCCTATTCAATTGCCTACTCTAACTCTGTCTCGTACTCTCATTCTATCAAGCATCGTAGGAACCCAGTTCTTCTAACACTTGATATACTCAGCAATTGAATGAGTGACTGAGATTCCCATCGAACTCACTCAAGGACTTCACGGACAAGAACTTGAAACCCCGTTGTCTAATATTTCCTACTAGGCAAGACATAACTAAAAGACTGAACACGTATAAAGTAGAAAGAAGATCTCCAAGGAAGCCGGGGAAGGGGAAGCCAATACCAAGGTTCTCACGCATTTTTCATTTTTCTTCCCAAAATTTCTACCCGGAACATACTATAGGACATCGAAACTTGGATTTTTGGATAGTTCCTTCCTTCCTGAAGAGTCTGAACAAAGAGCTTCCAACCTTGCCTATTCTATTCCACGCTTGTTCAACTTCAATGAAGACAATTCCAATAGAAGAATAGGAAGCATTTTCCACTGAAACCCCTAGCTGAGTATAGGTGGATTCCCTTTCCCTGTGCGATTCGGAGATGCTGAGGAAAGAACATCAAACCCGGAAGCAAAGACTAGGACGGGGAAGACAATCAACACGGCGTCTCTTTTAGCCTCTGGTGGGAAAACAAGAGGAACTGCTAAAGCTATTCATTCAAGAACTACTTAGACTAGTAACACAGGACTAGGACAAGAGAAGAGGGGCTCTCTGAAGTCACCCTAGCTTTTGATTTCCCCTACCGAACTGGGACTGAGACACGGCCCAGACTCCTAGGATGAATACCACGGATCATGTCGAAAACAGCTGATGGAGACAACTTCACTAGGGATGAGACGTCGGAAGAAGCCAAAGGACAGAACAAGAAAACTCAATACTTCTGAAGAAGCTGTGTAGAACACATCCAAAGCCGTTGTAAGGGCAGAGTTGAGTTGCTTTCCACCGAGATAGAGAAGGGAAAGCCCAGCCATTTTACCATGAGTTCACAGCTTAGGATCAGAAGGAAAGATCCCATCCCGTCTTTAAAGCAATGGTCTATGAGTCCGTTCCCTCACTCCAACTAGAGGAGAACATCAATGTAACCCCGCTCGGGACCAATGGGAGGGACGCTACGGGCTCTCGAACTGCTGTTCCCACCTCTTGATCTGCCTCTACCCCGGTGGGTACTGATGCTATTGCTGAAGCTTCCGGCTCTGGATCAATTGATTAAGGATCTTTACCTGGAACAGTGCGAGGGTAACCACTATTCGCTTTTTTTGAGATCGATATGAAACTATTGGCTCTCGAACGGACTTTGCAACGGCACTCGGGTAGTGCTATTTCACCGGTTCTGAGATGCTTATGCACCTGAATTTGCTCGATTCTGAACTGAAACTCCCTTCTCCTTGCACCCGCCCCAGCCACTGTTGCTGGGTATCGACCTCTATTTGCCAAATCCGCTTATGGAGAAAGTCAATCAGCTATCCCCGCCCTCGTAGCAAGGTAAACAGGGTATAGTTATATCGGATGGCTCTGTTGCCTTTACCGCGGGAAACTAGATTTTGAATCGAATTGGGGGGATGCTGCCTTTCCTATCTCAATGCTCAAAAAGCATCGTATAATATGAGCAAGTGCGTCTTTCTCTTCTGAATTACAATATTCGCAAGCGGATTTCGGTATCTAGAAAGAATGCCCTTGCCTCCGTGCGGGGGTCGCCCGTACACCGGGAAGGGTTGCTCGGTCCACGTTCACATAGGAGCAATGGGTTGCTCGAGTATCAAATGGAGATCACGAAACTGCTAGCAACACAAAAGCTCCACCCCGAGCACGCCATCATTACGGTCACCCAATACTCGAGAATGAATGGGACTTCATATTTTTAAATATCTAAAAGGGAAAATGCAGCATAGAACTGGTGAACCATAGGCCATAGGACTGATAGAGTGGAGCTCTTAAATCAAATGTTTTCGATCCGCCCAAGATTATGCTGTAAGGCATCGACTTCACTTTGAACTTTGCACTCAAGCCTGAATGTGGACCAAGGAGCGACGCATGTGGGTAGGTAGTAGCGCCGAATATGAAAGAGTCCACCCGTTTTAGTTTTAGTGATCATTAGCTGTATTCGGTTCAGAAAGGTGCTAATTGGGGAGTTACCGACGCTTAGCTTTGTTAGAGCTTATGACTCAATTGCCATGCTCGGGCATAGTCCATAACTAGATTAGCACCTAAAAACTGTAGATAGAAAAATCAATGGTCATCTGGTTCATATATGATAGTGGCATGCGAGTCGTAACATGCTGTAGAAAAGATAGCAAGACTCGTGTGGCTTTTTCGTTTTACAGTTTTCCTAGACTTGTGTGGCATACCCACTCTTCTTTCTCCCGGAAACCATTCTTTACCTGAACCCGGCCTAAAGATAAGATTCGCCCCTGCCTTCTCTAAAAGCTTCTCTGATTCCGTTGAAAACCGTAGTAGGGAGGTTGAACTAATGGCCTTGAACGAACCGGCCTGAACTGAAAAGGAAGAGTTTGATTTCCAGCCATAGTCATGGGCACTCTTTCTTCTTTATTGAAGTCAGTACAGAAGGAACTTTGCTTTCTCATATCGGTCGTTCAGCCTGGTAGACCTCATAGATAAAGAGAATGGGATCCCGACCCGATGACCTAAGAAAGGAAAATGCTATCAGCTCCGGAACCTCTCGATCAAGCTGCTTCTACTTTTTCTATTCAAGACGGGGAGAAATCATCAATTCAATTAGATGCCGGTTCTTTCCTTAAACTAGCTGCCAGAACTGGGCCGTGCGAAGGGGATGGCTTCTAGCTGTTCAAACTCCCTATCATCGTATGTAAGATGAAGAGAGAGATGTTCGATATTGGGAAAGCAGCCGAACTCAGGACTTGATAGATTAGTAATCTAACTTTCTCTCCTCGCCGGTTAAGCTTAGCTTCTCCGTCACCTTTCGTTAAAACGGCGCTCATCTTCTTTCTTAACTCGGATAGGAACCCAAATGAAAAGAGATGGCGGTTCCTCGGCCTTGCCCCATTCTGCTTCTGAACCTATGTATTGGGTTGGGGAAAGCTGCTTCACTTCGCGCCTCTGCCCTTGCATCCTCTCTTTCTTCTTACTCGTTCGTGCCGCTAATGTAATTCCTTCCTTCTTATGCTGCCGAGTTGATTGATCCCTGGAAAGAAAGATGAGCAGCCAATCCAGGTAAGCAAGAACCTATGCCTTGCCCAGTAGTTCCTATTGATGGAGCTGTGAAAACTAGCTTATTGACAGAACACTCTATCCCAAAACAAGTCTATCGACTCATTATCCTAAAGCTAGCTTCGCTAACAGTAGTGCTTATTTAAGAGTGGGACGACCGCCCTTGTTTAGGGAAAGAAGTTCTCATCGATTGAAAGCCAGTTCTTATCCCTAGCTAGACATCTTTATGTCAATAAAACGGATCAAGAAGGATTGGTGGGAAACTCTCCCTTGTTGAATCAGGTGAAGGCGTAACTATTGATTGAATCCGCATCTGGCAGCAGTTTTTACGTTCCAAAAGAAAAGAATAACGTAGGTAGAGTAGGTAATGAGTTTCGGGCTTAAGACATAGTAGCTCTCTTGCGGCTACCTTTGCTATGTCATCCGATGCTGTTCACAAAGCTTACGAAGTCACTAGAGATTCGTTTCAAATGAGTGTAACTATGTGAAACTCATTTATAGACCCGGAGACCCGGCTATCTCCGAGTTGAAATCGATCCCAGGAATCTTTTTATTATTCTTAATAGAACCCGTCCTCCCATTAACAAGGGGCTCAAGGGAAAGGCTCCTCTTAACACTGTGATAGTTAGAAACCTACCGGCCAGCAAAAGGTCCGAAGGACGCTTAACACCATCCTCACATCCCTCGCTGTTCAAAGTCCCATCGGGGCAATAGAGGGAGAATCGAAGATTCCTTCTATAAGGATCTTGGTAGCTTCAAGTTAAGATTTTCCTTTCCGTGACCCTTGCAACGGACTTAAGAGCTAGATTGACGTGCCCCAGGTATGGATGGAGAGGGCCGAAGGTCCCAAGTTACATGTGCCATGCCAAAGGCACTCCCAAGGGCAAGAGGACCTATGGTCGTATGGCATTTGGACTAGGGCACCAAAGAGTGACCTATGAGCTTGAAACATGCCCTTATCCGGATTGAAGGCCTTAGCCAAGTCTTGGAAGTGAAGCCCCTGCCGACCTTACTTTGGAACAGCATCCATTCCGAGTGGAAGTGAGGTTACAAAGGTCGTGAACCTAACTTGGTGATTATGTTCACCCCATCTTTATTCGGTCTAGCTATCGGATGACAAAAGGATGCCGGACCTTCTTCTGGAAGCGGGAAGGTTAGTCACCGCATTGACTCGAATGATCTAGCAAATCATTTCTCCCAGTAGGCTATTATTCATCACTCTTCGCTTTACCGCCCCGTGGGTTTCGGCTTAGTTAGGAAGAAAGAATTGTTAACAAGTCTATGAGCTTCTTCTAGGGCATGCCGCCTTTCCTTGAGGTTAAGACCTGGTTGAATTAGCTACATCCCATAAGCTCACTCTGGCCGGACACCTTACATCTATACATCTATCTTTATATAATAGAGGTCTACGTTGTGTCGTAACAAAGGCTTCGTATTGAGACCTGATCTTCTTTTTGGGTCGATTGCTTTGTCTTCTACGGATTCCTCCCTTGTTGAAAGCCTAGCCTAAAACCCAAAAGCCTATGCTTGTTTTCTTTGTTAGTTCAATGCATGGATTCGCCCCTTGCCCGCTAAACCTCCTTCTCAAGCTGGTCAATTACATCGATCCTGCTCCTAGGGGAGCCTGGAAAGCATTCCCCTGACTCCTACGACTAGGATAGTGCTATTAGTCAGTATTCGTCTCCAATACAGCTAACTAAACTGCTAACAGTCCCTAAGCCTATGCCTTCTTATGTGAATCTTGTACTGTTAAGAAAGCAAGGCAAGAAAGAATGATTCCCCAATAAAGTCCAATGTGTCCTCTCCCTTAGTTTCACTATTCGTTTCAAATGAGTTGAACATTTCGTTTATCAACAAAGCTATTCCTGTTCATATGAGTGTAACTATTCGTTGTTCGTTTCACTATGTTACCTATGTGAAGTGTAACATAGTTCAACTCATTTCCCTATGCCACCGGAGGTGAAAAGGTAGGCTTAGTAGGGCTCGAACCTACAATATCACCGTTATGAGCGGTACGTTTCAACCAATTAAACTATAAGCCCATTATGAACCCCAACTTCCAAAGGCATTTTCGGGGACTAGCCTCCTTCCTTCTTACTTGACTTTCAATTCGACTCTTTTTTCTTGAATTTGAAATAGTTCCTCTTTATTGCCTATTTGACTAAGGCTGGAAAGAAAGAGGTGCTTGCTTTATGAGACTTCCACTTTCACTTTACTTTATTCTTTGATCGGAATACGAATGAAATCAAAAAGGCCATCATTAGGGCAAACAATGCAATAGCTTCGGTTAGAGCAAAGCCCAAAATAGCATAACCAAATAATTGTTTAGCCAATGACGGATTTCGCGCCACGGAATGGATCGAGGAACTAAAGACGTTTCCAATACCGACAGCAGCTCCCGCTGAAGCAATTGTAGCAGCTCCGGCACCCATTGATTTCGCACCTTCTAATCTGACTATGTCTAAAATGGGACCAGACCGACAGCCCACCACTGGAACTTGCTTTGCTCCCGCCTGTCTTCTTCCAACCATAGTGAACTTGAAGAAAGATCCTTCATTTCACTACAGTTGGCACCTCACTGACCTTCTCGGGCAGTTACTCTAAGCTGGGGTCTCCGCCAGCTTTCCCTTTCCCCCCCAAAGCCCGTCCTGCCGCCTAACCCCCCCGTCTTACCGCGGCTGCTGGCACAGCCTAGTCGACCTTATGTCGCGCGTTTACTTGGGGATTCCCCAATTCTCTCAGTTCGTCAATGAACTGGTTCCAAATGGAACAGCGAGCCTTCCCGAAGTTGCGATTGAGTCTACGGAAATGCGGCAGACGCGTATCGATGTCGTGTTCCCAGTCGTCAGATAGAGCCGCGTCAAGTGCACGTTTAACATCTTTTGGGTCTTCGAGGGTGATCCCTTTCTGACGCAAGATATCACGGGCTTTGTATCTCATGGCCGCTTCTTCATTTTCGCAACCCCGCACGAGAGTCTCCACCGTGCGATATATGCGGGCGTGCTCTCGTGCCCTAGCCTCCTTCTCTTGGGCATCGAGGGTCTCCCAAATGATATCTTGATCGATCTCTCGAAGCTCCGCTTCGGGGGCCGGGTTGTTAGCTACAAGGCGCCCCTCCGGCTGATTCACCGACGCCCTACTTGGGCCCTCTGCTCCGCTGCTGGGCCAGGATTCTTCCAGAACGCCCAGATCGAACGTCTCACCTAGCTCCTCTGACCCATCCGCATCGGGCTGGTTCAGATCGGCTGGCGCATCGCCGGAAGCGTAGGCCGCCATGGAAAGAATAACGGACGCACAAAGTGGCGGGAAGGCCCAGCCTAGGCGCCTAAAGAAGACGCTTATTCCGGAGCCCACTATCATAAATAGGATTTTTCTCCCATTTTCCGAAAAATCCGGATAGTGTACACATAGCCAATACCCACTGGTCAGAATGAAAACGAAAAAGAAAAGCAGGACCAAGATTCTTTTCGCGCGGTCGCCCTCACTGAACCGACTTGAATCTGAACTACGATTCAGACCAAGCTTTTTTACCGAAATCGGATTTCCTTTTCGCGCCATATACGCTTAGACTTGACTTTGTCCCCCTTTTTCTTCCCTGTCCAATATTTTTCTTCGTTTTCGTGTAAAAGGAAAGGTACGAAGTGACTCGACTGAACTGGTTAATAGACCGATTCGTATACCCTCTAAGATAAACCAAATAAAAGGTAATATACAAGAAAGGCGTCCTTTCAGGGCTATAAGTAGGCCGTTTTCTATTGCTATAAGGGCTGCTCGCCTTTATACGGCTTGGCTTCGCTATCGCTCCTATGTGGTGGTCGGCCTAAAAAGTAGTCTTCCTACCAGAATGCCTATTCTCTAGTGCAGGAAGCTTCGCCAGAAGCAAGCAAGACGAGGTCGCTCTGCTTTGTAGACAAGGCTCGTTCCGTACTTGACTTACGAGCTCGTCTAGTACTCGCCTCTATCTCTAAAGGAAGGGGCTTATGCACTCTACTTGCTGTCTACTAAACGAGCGTTAGAGCGAAGCCTTCTTAGTGGCTTCTCTTCTTTTTCCTCACCCTATTCTTTCATTTCCGCTTAAGCTTCTCCGGTTTGGGGGATTAATTGATTAGATACCCGAGAACCATAATCTTTCCTAGAAACTGCTTCTACGACGATAGATAGGGGTCAGGTTTGTTTGGCATCTATGCCTCCTGCCCTCCAAACAGTATGGGAGCCTTTCAGCTCGTACTGCTCACACTCCTAGATCTTCACGGCACCTCCCCCACCCTGTGAAACAAAAGTGTATATACATCCAGAAGGCTGGTTATGACCTTTATTTATCTTTCTCTCCTAAAGCTTCGCTAAAGCGACTACGTCACTTTCTTTCACGAATCCTCTCCTCTCCTTTCAGTCGAGTTACTTCGTACCTCTAGCAAAGCTAGAGCGACTACGTACCTTTAGCTTCGCTAAAGCGACTTCGTACCTTGAAGTCGAGTCACTTCGTACCTTGAAGGGAAGCCAATCTTCATTCAAGAAAGACGCCGGCCAGCCTAGCTCATTCTTGGATGAAGAGTCCCTTTTAGTCTGACTGACATCATTCTTGAATGAAGCCAATCTTCAAACCAAAAGCGAGATCCTGCCACCACACCCGAAGGTGCACGCAAAGCAAATCTTTCCCTTTGAAGTTGTTGCAGCGAGGCATCGCCGAATGAGACCCGATTCTCTTCTGTGAATTGAATGTCTTCCCCCTTCCCTTCGTTTACTAACTGTAACTGAATGCCACGCCCTAGCGAACCTCAGAGGAAGGGAAAAAAACCACCGAATGGGATACAAGAGCACGCATTCGACTAGCTTCCTGCAACCAAGTATAGGCAACCAGGCTGCTTTCCGTATTAACTGAAAGGGATCCTCTCGCTCAATCCAATAGAAGAAATCGTTCCTTGTGATGAGCTTGAAACTGGCCTTGAAGCATAGGCTAGGCAAGGAAGCTCTCCTACAACTCGATAATACTCGACAAAGGCCATAGAAGGGCTTTTCACGCTTAACATGGGCAATTGATAGGGAAGGAAGCATAAGCAAGACTTTTTTCAAGCTGAGGAAGGGCTACTACTTAGGCCAAGAGCTAGGCTAGCTGCTTTTCACTTTTTGTTTGTTAATTCAGAAAGAGAATAAGAAGAATCCCATCTTTCTGAACCGTGGATTGAGTCAATCTTTGTTCAGCATCCCCTGTGACAATAAGATGCTCGAAAAGCACATTTACACACTTTTCTAACGTGCGTTGAGCATGGTGAGCAAACGAAGAAGGTGAAGACCTATGCTTCTTTATAATGGCTTTTCCTTTCCCGTCTCGATCAGTTCCCGGTCCTAGCGATCTGTGGACGTACCCCTTCGCGAGCGAGAACAAATATCTGATAGAGAACGATTCTTCTCGTATAGAAAGAAAGCGCTAGTTGAGTTTCGTCTTTCGAGCGAAGAAAGCCCTTTTGATTGGCCTTGTGTGATCAAGTTATCATGAGGGGACTTTCCTCGTTTGAGTAAATGCTTTGGAAGTTTCAAATATGACGCTCTAATTCATCCGGTTGAGGAGAGCGCCGATTGGCCAGCCGAGAACGATGCCCTTTCTTTGTCTTTCTCATGCCTAAGGCCTAAACCCTTTCTGCTCTTTGCCATTCCGAAGTCTCAGAAGAAGTTTACAGTTGATTTGTTGGTGGTAAGTGAGCCGCTCCAGCCGCCTTTGAGACACTGGGGATTTTTTTTTAATGAGCTTCATGCTCTGGCTCATCGTGAAACCTTGATTTCGGGAAAGGCGGTGAAAGAAATGAACTATCCTCCAAAAGCCCACCTTAAAGTGGGGCCTGTTAACAGATAAGCTTCATAAGCAACATAATGCTCGATAACAACATACTCAATTCTAAGAACATCACTGGTTGCAAGAACATAAAGATAAAGAAAAGGGGGGATTCAAAGAAAAAAGAGGTTGATGCCAAAGATCAGTTGGAGCATCTGCAACAATGTTCAGAATCCATGTGGAACCCAAAATCCGGTTGGCGGAGGGTGACCGGAATACTAAAAAAAACTCCCTCTTCGCCATTTGAGTTATATCCCTTAGGTGTACTTTACATTGTTGGAAAACAGCATTTAGAAGAAGGGGGGACCTTCCCCAAAGTAACAATCGCTTTTATCAGTATGAATCTGATCTTCTTTTTTTCTTTGTACCTAATAAGTATAATTAAAGGGGAGAAAGTGTCGACCGTTCTTTCTGAATCTAAGACCACGTTACGCGGGATTTTCTTCCCGGCCTTATACTTCCTAAACCACTCCTTTTTATCTCATTCTGGTCTAGATCTCGACCGTTGGATTGGTAGTTTGGTAATACAAATTCTTATTCTTCTTCTCCTAACCTTCATTCTGAACAAAGAGGATCAGGATCAGGATCGAAAGGACAAGTAGAGAAGAATGACAAATGGTACATCTTTCTTTTTTTCCATGGACCCCCCGGTATACTGTACTAATATGCGTGCGTAGGTTCCCTTAATTCGAGTGAGTTTGTCAAATGCTCGACAAGCCGCTACATTAGCGGCGCATAAACCATGTTCGTCAACCAAGTTTGTTCAGTGGTCGTAACGTCATTTTTTAGTGGGGAAAAACAAGGCCGGGATTCAAAAGAATTAGGCGAAGTGTTTGTTCCTGAACGACGAAAGTGGAAAGACACTAAGGGAGAGGGAAAGGTAAAGCTGGCGGAGACCCAAGCTTAGAGTAACTGCCCGAGAAGGTCAGTGAGGTTCCAACTGTAGTGAACTGAAAGATCCTTCTTTCAGTTTACTATGGTTGGAAGAAGACAGGCGGGAGTGAGCCGAGCGAGAGCAAAGCAAGTTCCAGTGGTGGGCTGTCGGTCTGGTCCCATTTTAGACATAGTCAGAAGAGTAGCAATGCTAGATTAAGAAGGAGTAAAGCCATAACTCTGCCCTAAGCATTGAGCTTACGCGAACCAAGCAGCGAAAAAGACTTCTTGGGTAGCCAAGCCAGCACATGGACCGGATTGGTACTTGAAGGGCTTCCCCTTCCTCGGACAAAGAGGCTTGGACTATGAGCCCGCTTAGCAAACGGGGTGAGTATTCGCTCCTCTCCCGTTGGTCGAGTTACTGCGTACCTCGTCGAATGGGATGCAGGAGAAGTTTTTGCTTTTTACGCCTCATTTCCCTCTATCCGAAGTAGCAGATGCAATTCCCACATCCGCTCGAGCTTCCTATAGCAACATCGAAATTGAATATCCCAGGTTCAGCAGAAGGAACTCAAACTCGGTATTACGTATAGATAAGATCTGAGCTTTCCTATATAGAATAGAGATGGCCAGCTATTCACTTGATGTATGCCAAGGGTATAGAGCAAGGTATGACGTTAGAAGAGTACCGCTTCTTTCCTCTCCCCACTTCAATCCGAGGGCTTGAGGTGGGCTGGTCCAGTACTCCTAAGAACTCACTCTCAACTCAGAAGCAAGAGCAAATATGCTCTGGGTCGAAAGGAACCTGCGGAAGCCTATAACTTATCCTCCAGGAGGCGAGCTATAGCGAAGCCTGTGGGCGAATGCGGTCAGGATCGGAACCTGGTAAGAGCCCTAGTCTATATCCACAGTTGACGCAACTCCGTACCGACGCCTTACTAACTACTACTTCAATTTAATTAATTAACTTAATTAATAAGCGATTTCATAACCTGAGCTTTTCTTAACCAGCTGACCTTGCTTCGTAACCTTAACGTACTTTCTTTCTTACTGTAGCATAGGCCTTCGCCACTTCAAACGTGCCCACGCCCTATTTTGGATTTTTCTTTTTTTGAATTCGAAAGAACGGGGCCTTACTTATTCAGGGAAGATGAAAGAAAAATAAAGAGATTAGAAGGCTTTATGATCGGAGAAAGGGAAGGGGCGTGGTTGGTGTGTCACTAGGTCGGTAAGGGAACCCGTAGGAAGGCGAGCTACGTGAGGCCGAATTCACATCAGAAATCGCCAACATGAACACAAACGAAATCTTGAATTGCGTATAGAAACAAAACGAACCACTTCTATTCTCGGAGCTGAGGTATATGAAGAATGGCTTTTTGGTCCCTTTCGTTCAGTGGTTAGGACATCGTCTTTTCATGTCGAAGACACGGGTTCGATTCCCGTAAGGGATAGGTACTTATTCTCGGCCGCTTTCAGTTAGTGTTCATTGCTAAGTGATTGCTCGCTATCTGGCTGAAAAAGGTGGTCCGGAAGCTTCCTCTCTCCCAGCAAGCAAGACGAGATCACCACTTCTCTCAGTAATGGACTTTCTTGAACAATTTCATTGCCTTAGATGTCTTTTCATAGATTTTCGAATTTCCGACAGAAAGAATCTCCATGCATGCCTAATTTTTGTTTTTCTGAAAATGGAAAGTCAATAGCTCCCCTAGCGAGTCAAAAATGGACTGTGTGCCTGATTCAATGTAGCAATGGCAATAGCATTATTTATAAAAAAAAATGTAAAACTTGAGACAAAAGCTTCCTTGCAGCAACAGGAAATCCAGTAATGCACGAAGACTAAAAAAAGAAAAGATGATTAAAGCTTATTGGCTAGAGCACCAGCTATTCGTCGAAGAAGGAATTTGCTTCTCCCTTTCTTGCAAAGAGCTCCAAGCAGTAGCTAGCATGTTCACTTCGTGAACTCCAAGGCAAATAAGATAATAGATTCTCATTTTGCCACTCCTGGACATGGTCAAAGAGGGCTTTCGGTTGAGACTATTGATCTGATATGGCAAAGCCCTTTCCAAAAGGGCAGGTAGGGTCCCAGTCACTCGACTTGGAAGAATAATTATCCTAAGAAGAAAGCAACTTCGGGACTTTCTGTCTCAAGCACAGGCATACGATTTCAAGAAGGTTTCTCAGTAACTATTAGCAAAAAAATTCCAAAACCCTCTCCTTTTACTGAATTTCATTTCTCTCCTCTCCTTTCAGTCGAGTGACTTCGTACCTCTTTCTTTCCTATTGCTTGTGTTGTGCCAGTTGAAGGGGACGGTTGCTTTTGATAAGAAGTTCTTGGTTGGTTTGAATGAGAATTCATTCCGCAGAGGAACCAGTGCCCGAAAGCGGAAAAGGTACCTTACGAGGCATTGGACAATGCCCTCTTTTTTTCTTATCATATAATAGAATAGATCACTAACCATCCATTTTCATAAAAGAAGAAAGATTGGCCAGCTTTCGCTAGAAGGAAAGGAATGAGCTGGCGGAGGAAGTGAAGTTAATCCGAAGAGGTTGTTTGCAATAACCGGTGTTGATGGGTTTGTTGTCGATTCCCCTGTTGGTGTTATTGAATCAACTGCTGTTGAATAAGCAGTGTTTGCAAAAAAAGCTATGATCCCAGGAAGGTGAATAAGCAGTGCATCGAGAGTAGGTAAGTCTTCCATTAGGGGATAGATGTGGACATGAATCTGACTCTAGAAGGGCTTACAGGCAAGCTCGAATAAGCTTTTGCACGTTAATCACTAGTAGAAGATAGACCCACACACGCACACTATAGGTAGGAAGGAGGACTCTGATGCCACATCTTCACTTGACTTCAAGCAAGAAGTAGACCCTTACTGGTGTTGGATTCTCCCTGCCTAAGTGGCTGATCTTAGCGTGTTAGCCGCTGTCTCATTTCGTATAGTGATAACGTTTTCTCTTTCTTAGCGCTCCGCTATCCGCTTTATTCTCCGAATATGCGCATTGGAACTCTGGTTACGCGGCTTTCTCTTATAGGAGTCTATTTTCTCTGACTTGACTCAGCTTGACCTACTTGACTCAGCGGTTAGAGTATCGCTTTCATACGGCGAGAGTCATTGGTTCAAATCCAATAGTAGGTAAAACCGGCCGAAACCCCTGCTTTTGCCAGCATGACAGCAAGGAGTCAACTGAATGACCAAAGCATCGGCTGCTTCAACTTGTGGCCTTCTTCGACTTGCGATTCTCTCTAAGAGAATCTGATCTACGACCACCCTCTCTTCTTCTCTTCATGTATGTGGGCTGCCTGCCCCGTCCCGAATAGACAAACAGGAACAAACTGAAGAAAGGCGCGAGAGAGAAAGTGGAGTATCAACTCACCTCCCTTCTTCCACAATTAGGGGAAGACCAGGAGGGCCGGAACCCCCAACGGGAAACCTTTCACCGCGCCACACGATTCTTTTGCGAAGCGCTCTCTCAGACGTTTCCACTCCTGCCCCCGCAAGCAAAGAGGTTTCAAGATACCAGGCGACCAAGTGAAAGTGAACAGCCCCGAGCAAATCTTCTAGAGAGCGTACCCTTTGTTTCTACTCTTCTAAGAACAACTAAGAATCTAAAAAAAGAATCTTTTTTTTTATGGACTCATTGGACTTCCGACCAATGGGGTGATGACACATGCGTGCATATAAACTTCTAAAGAGTGGGTTCCAAACCTGGGTGGCACTATTGAACTCAATCCATTATAATTATAAAGGGGTAGATTCTTTCGATTTTCGAATAGACTTTGAGATAGAGAAGACTTTAAGGAGATTTTGTCGAGATAAGGACTTGCAAAAGTCGAGTAATCGCAAAAGATGGATAGAGCTGTTTTCTATAGTATACCGTATTTCACTACAAAACAGGACTATATGTCCTTCATAAAATCAAATATAAGTGTTTATGAAAGGAGTACAAAAAAGAGACGACGGGTTACTCTAAGTATACCTACTGAGAAGAGGGATAGGCGAAAGGCTCAATCCTCAACATGCGCTAACTTTATTCATCAAAAGGATGCATACATTGCCATGAAAGTAGTAGAATCATTATTGAGTCAACGTGCACCTATCTATACCGTACACGATAATTTCATCACAACACCTCATTACGTAAAAGTAGTCCCTGATATATATACCAAGGTCATTTTTAATATGGATCATCCACTTCGAATAATTAATGAGTTTATGAAGATCAATCTGATTCTTCCATACTCCCATACTCATGATATTTATAACTTATACAATCACAAGGATAATGAACCTCTGCCATCTGATTATCTTACAGACTTCTTAAATTCACTTTCACCAGTTAAAGATAAAAAGAAATGGCGTAAAATGGTATCCGACTTTCTTAATTGTTACAACCGCTATGTAGATGCTGTGTGCGGTAATCAAGTGATTGATTCTGAGGAGCCTTCTAATGATGTGAAGTGGAATAAATTTAAGCAACTTCTAGAGAACAGAAGTCAGAATTACAGCGTCCATTACTAAGACGAATAGAAGCTAGGGAGTTATAGCCTCTTAGCGGATAGATCGTGTGTCTATCCAGACATTATTTTCATCATAGACATTCTCTCTTTTCGAACTCTGTGGTAGTCCTAGTCTGATGATCATATCTTTTTTTATAATAAGGAGTTTTTTCCAATCTATTCTGAAATTTTGATTCATGGTGATCAGCTCCGTTTGAGATGGATCTGCAAATTGCTTTAGAAACCATTCAGATGTAACAAAATCTTTAGCAGGACCCTTATGTTTAATAATTTGATTCTCATCTTCAGTTAATAATGAATAGGTTTTAGGTGCTAAGAAGATTCCTCTCTTGACACGGTATTCGAGTTTAAACTTACCCATTTCCGTGGATGAGATTAAATCGTCAGAAAGAGGACTTCCTAGAACTATTGAGTCAGTATCAGTGTAATAACAGTCAGGTCTAGAAATGTGGGGATACATATGAATACGAGCACAAGCAGTTATAGCAGCAGCCAAATGAACTGCCGACATCTTAGGTGCTTTCCAGTTAGCGTCGTCTACAAGGCTACTATTGGTTATATAATTCACAATATAGTAATGATCGGTAAGCTTTTCAGCAGATTGAAAATTGTCCATCTGAAACAATTCATCGTATCTTTTTTGATTGCAAATCTCGGTTACTGTACTTTCTGGATTTATACCAAATCTACCATAGAGCGAGTTCATTATTATCTTATAAATTAAAGTCATAGGCTCATCACCTCTTTTCTTAGCTTCTAGTCTGCTTTCATATAGGTCTGATAAGTATCCAGCTGCATAAGGAACATGCACATTATTAACCATTACTGTCTCTATATCGCCTACAATGAAAGGACGCCTTTCTTGTATATTACCTTTTATTTGGTTTATCTTAGAGGGTATACGAATCGGTCTATTAATCAGTGATTTGGCTTCTGGTAGATAAGCACTTATTATATAAGATTCCATTTCTTTGATAATCTGATGAATCATATCATCATAATCACACATAGTAGTAAAGTCTAATACTTTGAGGGAGTCATTATCTTTATAATAGATATTTAAGAAGACACCTTTTATCACAGCATCCTGATATCTATCACCTTGTGACCTCACTTGTAGTTCAATTAGATCATAAATCCTTTTCTTTTGAAGTCTATTACCCTTTGTATCAAACAATGGAATAGCCTTACCTAATGTATATGAGAAATCGTAAGAAGTATTATGATTCATTTTATATCCAAGGGTGATTTTTACATAATCTTGATATTTAGAGCGAACTGCTCTAGCAATATTAGAAATGCTAATATTACTAATTCGAAATCATAAATGCCAGGGTATGGCTCCATAAAACTAATCGAAGTATATATAATTCCAGGATAACGCCTGTGCCATGTTACATCCTGGATGATATATCTTAATCGATCCCACACACAATAATAGTCAACTGACGACATATTCGAATACTCCCTATAATTTCTAACTCTTACATTACCATAACACCATGAAGAGGCACGAGTATACAGTATTTTATTCCCATTTAAGGGAGAGGCACATAAGTTTTTTTGTTTTTGCATGTTTTGTTGTTTATCTTTGTCTTTGTCTGTTGGATTCTTTGTAAGTATATATAACACCGGTACGCGGTAAGCAGCAAAAAGGCAAAATCCAACCTCACCCATCTTTTCCCCTAAAGAGTTGGGAGGTTAATTTATTCATTTCCCCTAAAGAGTGCCATTGCTGGGGGGTGCATTTTGGGGAAAGAAAAGATGGAAAGAGGACAAGTTGGTCAACAATTTCTCTCCTCTCCTTTCAGTCGAGTCACTTCGTACCTTGACTTTTGGCTTTTCGTTCTTTCTGCTGCTGCTGTTTAGCTATATTCGTCTCCTTTTCTTAGTCCCCATCAGGAAAGAAAGCTCTACAGTGAAAGGCTTCCTTGATTGGTACTACTGGCTTGTCCATCTACTGGGTGAGACTACTCCGACATATTCGGTGCTACGCCCCTATTATCCCGTCCTCGAGACTGAACTAAGGCACATCCCTTCTTTGCTTAGGGTTTGGTTCGGGTTCCGCTTCTGCCGCTGGGAAGTCCAATAAAGATGTTTCCTTGGCTTGAGGTTCCTACCTTTCTTGCCTCTCCGAACGGGGAAGAGCTTTCCTGGCTTGAAAAGGAAGGACAGGGTTCCATCGAAAGCAAGCAGGAAATAAGAGTTTGCGATTAGCGCTTTCAGACCTAGCTGTTCCGACCCCTCTCCCTAGCGAGTACTAGTTTTAACTCTCTCCTAGCGAAACGCCAGCTCAACTAAGTTTCCCGGCGATCGTAAAGCCCTTGTTTAACTTCGAAACCTAGCTTCTTCAAGTCCTTCCACATCTGAAAGGGATGGGGAAAGCCACTAACTTCAATCTTTGTTTGATCGCTTACGACCCTCCAGAAAGAAGATTTTCAAGAGTTTCTGTGCTTGTGGTTCCGGCGGAAAGAGGATTTCATGATCTTTCAAGGTCCTATGATATGGGGACGTAGTAACCTCGCTTCAAGACCTAGCTTCAAGCTTTCCCTGCATGAGTTTCTCTGCTCGCGGGCTGTCCAGCGCTCTCGGAAAGAGGTGTTTCATAACCTGCTAGCGGTTCCTACCTAGAAAGGATTAGATTGTTTCTTTCTTTGAAGGGAGAAGTTTCGGACTTGACGGGTTAGTCCTTTCTTCTCTGAAATTGGCAAGATTGGGATGCCGGAAGATGGGTGAGAAATTGATCCTCGACTGGTTCAGAAGGATGTGTAGTCCTTTTCGCCCATTCGAAGGGGCGGTTGAAACTTCTATTGAAAGCTCTGAGAACATCTTTTTAAAGGGAACCAGCGGTTGAGCTCGACCAACGGGAGAGGGAAGAAAATAGCTCGACCGTTAGGGAGAGGGGTTAAAGCTTGATGATAGGGAGAGACTTTCAGGAGTCCAGAACTACCGTTACAAGAGTCTTAAAAGGGGATGTAGTCAAACTCGACCATAGGACCTTGAAAGCCCGTTCAACTCTTCTTACTACGGGGATTCCTGATTTATTAAAGCAGGAGACAGATCTCTTTCAATGGGTTGACCTGTCGAAGGCCTTCCTGAAAGAGTTTATTGGCCAGCTTGCGGTTCCGATCGAAAGACTAGCGCTTTAAGCGATTTCCCCAGCTTCAACCGTAAAGAGTTCGTGGCGAGAGACCGACCCATTCTCGATAGAGGGGTCAAGGAGGTCAGATCTCGATTTCAACGACAGCCGGAAAGAAGAGTTGGTTTGCTAGCAAGCTCTCCTAGCGCTTGAAAGGAGTTATTGAATCGATTTATTACACTGTAAAATAAAAGAAATTCATAACACTAGCGGAAACAGCCGAAAAGTCTGATGTCACCAGACAACTCTACCCATACTTTATGAGTAACCCCGCTTCAAGTGCTTCAACTGCCCGAAACCCCCCTCCCCACGGTTGAGCTGAAGACGAACGAAGGCGGATCGTCCACTCCCAACATGAATAGAAGAAGCTGCTCCTGTTGAATGAGTTTCAGTTGGAATAGGGAACTTAGATGGTAGTGTCAGATATCGACAGTGGTCCCGACCTTCCTACAATTGTTGACGGACGGCCGATCAAAAGACTAGCACTTGAAGTCAGATATCGAGTTAAACTTCATTCCCCCTCCCGAAAGCTAGGTTACGATCTCAGACTGAAATGAGAGGTGAGCTGATCGTCTTTCTCCACGCAAAGCAAGGAATCTCTTTCCTGCTAGGCTAAACGTCTTCGACCACTAAGCTATACGATTGAAACAGTTCAACAGCAGGTTATGAAGTTGACGCGGGGAATCTTAGTCTTGAAAGCACTTCAACCTAGTTTAACTCAACCTATGGTTGATCCTCTGACCGGTCTTTCCCTTGAAAAGCGATAAACACGAAAACTCATTCATGCCCACCCCTCGTACTATGGGAGAGTACAACACCTCGTTCCCTCGTACTTTGGCCTCGAAACACGGAAACCCTTGATCTGACTTCCCTTGAAAGCCGGGAAAGCGCAAGCATCCCTTGAAGCTAGCATTCCTCTTTTCATTGCCCTATTGAGTAAGGGTCGGTCTTTGCAAAACAAAAATGTCGAGCCGACGGAGTCCGGTACCAGTAATGACAAGGGAAGGAAGCAAACAAAGCTTATCAGTGAACATGGCCGATAGCGCCCCCAGACTCGCTACTTCGCCTTCTTCGGTGGACTGATTCCTAGCCCGGGATGACATCTACTCACTAACCAAGCCTATGGCTACGTGAACTCCATCCATTCGTCAAACCTCATTATCATTATAAACAATCAGATTACACCCGCTAGCAGCTTATTATTAAAGAAAGAGGTTCCCATCTGTCCAATCTATTGAATGAAGCGCCCTTTACCATTTTATTGATGCTAAGCCTTCCCAGGACTAGCGACTTAGGTACTTAGCTTAGAGCCAACGGTTCGATCACTAACATCCTAAGATGTAAATAGATTCGAACTTGTTTTATTTCTTGATTGATTCATTCATAGAATAGAACGTAACATCTGTATTTGCTTTTGAAGATCCCTTTCCCGTCAACAACAATAAGAGAAGAGGAACTCCAATCTATTGATTTAAGCAGCTTTGCCCTCTGTCTATTCTTTATTGGCATCATTTCCCACTCCTCATTCAACATCCGGAAATTTTGTATAGTAATGAGAGACAGGTTATCGATCAGAATCCTATAAATAAAGGGGATTCTTCAACTCGCACTTTCTTTTATCTTTGATAACAGCCAATCCCATCGTCAGTAAAAGAGGAAGAAGAAATATCATATAGAAGAGGCTTTAAGATTCAATCACTCGGCTCGGCTTCTGTAGCTGACACTGTGCCGGGTATCTTCTAAGGCTAGGCGAGGGATTTATCTCCTTACTGTTTCTGTAAGCCTCAACTGGAGAAATGAACTGATTTTTACATTCGTTTTCTGGTCAGGTTTCGCTTTTTGGTGTCCCACCTATAAAGATCGATTTTCTAGTTGATGGATATTGACCACTAGTGGCACACTCGATAGATTCCTCATCTATACCTTTTGATGGGAAAAGAAGGTCTCGAGCTCCAGTTGAATCCGGAAAAGAAGGTTAGGGAGTCGCACTAAAGGCGGAGGAAGAAGCCCCTAACGCGGTCAAGTCTTTTAGGCACTATTGGATACGCCAGTTGAAGATGCCCCTTTGGATAAAGCTGTTTCTGCTTCTGCTTTCCCAGCACCCTCTTTCTATCCTCAACTCTATAGCGAAGGAGAAGGCCAAACCCTACTCCTGTACGGGAATTCCGATTTGACAATGAGTGACTCACGAGGGAACTATAAGCAAGGGATCCTAGCCGGCCGGGTCTCGCACTCAAAGAAAAACACTACTGAAAAGGTAGCAGCTGTTTCACCGACATTGTTGCTGGTTCGGCAGAGGATCTTAGTCACAGTTCAGTTGGAGCGGTACGCCCTTCTCTCGTATCTACTCATGCATGTCTCAATTATATATGCGCAGTCACGTACACACTTCAATACGAAATTGATTATTTAGTCGGGGTAAAGTAAGCCAAGAGGATAGATCCGCATTTCTTAAGTTTAAGTGCTGTTCAAGGCTGTCAAAGATGGCAAAAAGGGGCTTTTATAAAGAGTCCCCAGCAGTTTCCCTTAAGTCATTCAGGGCTGGGCCATATAGAAGAGAAGCTGCAAGGCCCAGGCATCCATGCTCACGCCCACGCTCTAATACGCACGCACAAATGCCATCTCATCTCACCCGGGTAATAATAAAGGCTTCGAATGGCAAAAGCGAATTTGAAAGAAGTCTCGCATCGTAAGCTTGGGTCCTAGTTCACCACCTTCAAGCGATGTAGAAAATTTGTCTGAGAGGAAATCCCTTCTTGATTCATTTATCCCGGACTCCATACTATATCTGTTTAGAGAAGGAACCTCTTCTTTATGGCAGCTGGGGTAGGCCTTTCATGAAGGAATGGTGGATCACTGGTTAGCGCCTGGTGCAAAGGCTCTTTCATTCGCGTCTGTCTCTAGGGCTCTTAGCTGAACTATCGTAGTGTTTCAGTGAAGAGATAAAACCCATCCAAGAAGGCAGCTGCGACCTTAGGATTTATCTCTCTTCCTGCTGCTCCAAAACCTGCTACTGAAAAAAAGGAAACTTGGAAGGGCGGGCAAGCACAAGCAAAGCCATTCTCGTTCACTCGTTATTAGTCACTCATTCCCATGCTAATGTAGGTAGAGAAAGAATGAGACAAAACAACAGATTCATTCTTGAGTGAAACTCCCATATCCCCACCGGATGAAACGAGAGCAGACTTCGCTCAATAAGGTACAACTATTCCATACTTCGAGTAAACAGTCTAATTCCATGTCTTATGGGAACGTAGTGTCATAGTGAGTTTCGAAAAGACTAGAATATCCAGCCTATCCAGCTACTCGTGCAACAAAGACTACTGCCACGCCTGCCACTTCTCTCCCGATGACTGACTCTCCTGAAAAAGCTGTGGACACAGCAACAGACTCTTTCTCATCAACTGACTCGGCGGGGGATTCATTCTCTTACTCATTGCCAACCAGTTCTTCCTCTGCCTTGGCATAAACAGAGCTAACTTTCCTTGAGACTACTTCTGGAACATCCCTATCCTTCGATCGATACTGCCGACATTACTCGTTATGAGGCGAGGATTGGCATCAGATGACTTCACTTGAGACATAACTTCTTCCGATAACTGAACTTCAAGTCTTAGCTACCCGAAAGAAAATAGAATAAGGGAAGTTGACTTCGAAACCGTACTTTGAGCTACCTACAGGAGGAAACTTCAAGCTTTCTATGGCACTTATCCCATCCTCAACTCGGTAATCTATCTTTACTGACTTGGCTTCAACAGCCTTAGCCCCAGGTGGTGTAACAGATAATTCAAGTAGACAGCCAAAAACACCGGTTCTATCTCTCAGACTACCTTGAGACTCAACAATGACTAATTTCGGTACTGAAAGAACTTGCTTCCCGTATTGTTTTTGAGTGAGAGACCAGCCTTTAGGCCGTCTAGGCTCCTTGCTATCTCAGTCTCAGTGTTTGAGGAACAAGAGCTCGAACTCGCTCCGCCATTTCCTCTGTCTTTTTCCTATCTTCAATTAAAGAGACCCATACATACAAAGATCTAGGTAGTTTATCTCCTTCTAAGAAGTAAAATCCCCTTCCCGTGCTAAGAGCCTTTCGAAACTCTTGAACTGTAAGAGAGACTTCATTTAGGAGCGATCTTTTAATCCAACTAGAAATTGAATAAGAGAAGAAAGAGAGCTTTAGAAGCATCTTTTCTTTATGCCCATGTCTTTCTGGTTAAACCAACCAGCAATTTCCAACAAGTCTTTCCGCTTTTTTCGAGCAAGAAGCGGAACTACAAGAAAGCTTTGACTCTCGATGCAACCGATTCTCTCACTAACCCAACTCGTCCTAAACTTGCTTTTTGGCTTCTTTCATCAAAGATAGGTGTGAGCTAATTTTCTCGCTAAACCCGTCTCTGATCTTCTCTACTGTTTGCTTTCTTTCACCTATGGGTCAATTGCCTTTGCTTGCATTCCCATCATCTGTGCGAGTTTCTTTTTTTCTTGAATTGAAAGCGATTAGAGTTTAGTAAGGGAATGGCCGTTGGATGCCTTGGCTTCACTATCTGGTTGGGCGACTTAGTAAACTCTCTTCAACAAGCCCGAGATTACCTATCCTTGGCCGACTTCTCCTCAAGAAATTCGAGTCTTCTAGCTAAGGCACTCGCCCTCCTAAGCTTCTTCCTCTCCCTTTCTTTAGTCGAGCCCTACTTCGGATCCTCTCTCGATGGAAGTCTTTCTCGCTGATGCTAAGGCACGAGCGACTTCTAAGAAAGGAGCTTCCGACCAGCGGCTACTTTAATAGCAATTCAGAGACATAGGCAATGCCAACTCTCTCAGAAAAGAACTAATAGGCCACTTGGAAGATGATCTTGACAACCTCTTGACACTTAACGAAAGAGCTGCACCCTCCCCCGTTGCTCGAATAAGTAAACTGACTTCTTCTCCCTTAAACGCGCCTAAAGCTTTCTCTATGGTCGACTTAGTAAACTACCTTCTTCTACCGAATGAGAAAAGATTGAATGACTTGCCTCATTCTCTCAATCGATCCGAACTTCTTTTCTGTCTTCTTCGCCTGATCGTCGAATAAGTAAACTCCATCATCTGACATCTTATCTTATACCAAATAGGCCGCATTCACAATGGAGGAGACATGCCATCCTTCGAAGAAGGGACATACCTTGCACTACCTTTATCTAACCACCTGATTCAAACTAGCGGTCTACTAAGACTTTCAAGAACCCGGGACCTCCGGATGCTGTGCCTTGGAAGCAAATCGAATACGCTATTACCATCTTCTTTCTATTCTATGCTTACCCATCAAGAGCAGAAGCTAAGAGGAATACCAAACTGAAACAAAAGGATCAGATTCTCATAGAAGACAACTCAAACAAGAAGCCATCCCTTGATTTCACGAATCCTCGATTATCAATGACTGAATTTCATTTCTCTCCTCTCCTTTCAGTCGAGTGACTTCGTACCTCTAGCAAAGCTAGAGCGACTACGTCCCTCTCCTTTCAGTCGAGTGACTTCGTACCTCTAGCAAAGCTAGAGCGACTACGTCCCTCTCCTTATCAGTCGACACGAATCCTCTCCTTTCAGTCGAGTGACTTCGTACCTCCTCTCTTCCTCTACTTTGATTTGAATTTGACAGGAGCGGAGAATACCACTCTATCAATAACAAGAAAAAAGTAGCAATTCCGTTTCCGTTTGAGCTTGGAAGCAACCTGCTATCTATCGATAGGCGAGAACAGACTGCTATTGGCTGCTTTGCCTATCTATGGCCGGCTTGGAGACATCAGAGGAAGACCATCATCTCTATCCCGGTACGATCATAGCTTCATTCATTCGTTGAACCTTGGGGATAACCATTAGCATTGAGGTCAATTACCACACCACCTCTATCATACATACGACATTACACGATGCGAGAGTGCATGGTCAACGCACACCTAAAGCGCCTACGTTCTGCTTGCAGCCAATACAACCACAACCTAACTTGCACGAGATTCAACTATACTTAGCCCCGCTACTGGTAGTCCCGAGGGGACGGCATCCTCCTATACTATAATAGTAAGCAGTACTGAACAAGCGAGTCATCGATCCGGGGAAAGAAGGGGACCGCCTTTGAAAAAAAAAGTAAAGCTTTAGCTTGACTTGACTTGGCCTTCGGAACAAAGGTGATTCTGTTCATGCTTCAGACAATCTGACTAATTCTATATACTTCTATCTAATTATAGACTCTTCTTCTATTAGAAAGGCGAACCTATAGGCCTGTTTTAGCGCGTTTCCAAAGTAAACGCTACTAAAGACCGGGTGAAGAATGAAAAACGTCCGCTAACGCCCACGGGATAAGATCTTTTTTAGATCAGCAACGAATGTCTTGTATCTATGAAGAAAGATTTCTCCCCGGGTTCAAAGCCTGAATGCCATACCTTTCGGAAGGCGATTCACGAGAGAATCGCGCACAGTTCTGTTTGACCGTGATCTGCTCAGTATAGTGATGGATTTCATGGCCGACGTCTAAGCGGCACGAATAGGCCGACATGAAACGAGTTCCCCGCGGAACATTTTCTCTTTCGTCCTCGGACGTTCGGACATTTTGTTGGATTTCGGCACTTGCGTTCTCATGCCCGAAGAAACCCTCGCGATTGATTAGGAGAAAGAGCGAAAGCGAGAAAGATGGATTGTTGTCCATCGAAAATCGATAGGAATTCCCCGGGAATTGCCTTCTAATAGATGTTCTGTCTTTCATTATTAACATCCAATCCCATGCTAATAAGAAAAACGAGCGATTGCTAGTCAGCTTTCATTTTCTTAAATAGAATGGTAGGGGCTGAGGTTTTGAAGGCTTTCCAACTTTCTTCAATTAGGGAATAGCGCAGATGGATCAATCACGCGGTTCCGCAGTGTCTTCCAACTTGCTGTCCGCTCCCCTTCACCCTCTTTGCTGGACGGGAAGATGAATTGAAAACCGGCCTCCAATCTCATCCCCTCGCAATCGAAGGGAGGATGAAAGCGGGAAAAAGACGACGAAACCCTTTTTTCTTTGTCAGCCGACTTGAAAGGTGCTCTCAGTGTACTGCCATACGCACTCAGACATTAGACCAATTGTAGCTGGCCCAACAGTTTCCAGAATGCCGTTGTCATGATGTTGATCCGGCTTCTGCGATTACGGCATCCGCGAATATGCGCATTGGAGCTCTTCGCTCGAGGTCCCGGGCATTGAGAAGGAAGGACGCTTTCAGAGAATCTCTTCCGAACGACCAAATCATAATGAGATTAAAAAACGGTTTGCGCTTCGCGCCCCAACCCCCTTAACTAATAGATTAGATGTTTAGATACCTGCAACGGAATCTGTAAGCAGCGCAAGGCAGGAAGGCGGCGAGAAGAAGACAAACAGAGGGAGGAGGGGGGACCTCTTTCTATTGACTTCCCTTTCTACTTCTAGACTAGTTCGTCGGCAGGACAGCAAGCCAAGATCCGATTCGTCAATCGACGAATCCATGCCACGTAACCTGGCAAAGGAGAAAGAGACCATGGCAACGCGCTTCATACAAGAGGGAAGGGGTCCGAACAGCCTTGTACGTACGCTGCCCACGCGAAGAAGTTCTTCTCTAATTCCAAAAAGTCAAGCCACCATTCTTCAGTGATGAGCTCTAGCGAAAAAATGTTATGTGTTTTTCTCAGAGAGAAAATTCTTTCCACTAGAAAAAGAAAAAACGAGCCACTACTTGCGTGTGTGTAATTCATGGCAGTTTTCTATTATGGAGCTATTCTCTTTCTTTTCTTATATTATGCGGTAAGTTAGTGTTGTTCTAAGGAAGTGGTAGCTGTTCCAGTACACAAACAAAGTAGTTGGGGTTTATGAGGTATTTTTCGCGCATGCTTGTTTCTTTAATAGAAAAAGGGCTTGGCATTTGACTCTTTGTTGTGAGGTTGTCATGGATTGGACGGCCATACGGATAGGGAAGTCCAAGGAGCTTTTTCTTTGTGGGGGTTTGACATTAGTCATTCTATTCTTTTTGGATAACCTAAAATGTGCAGGCCTACCTAAAGTTTTGAAAATAGGGTTATATTACAATTACTACGATAGGATATATAAGAAGAAGAAACCTGGTTCGTCTCTTGAGCCTATTTTGTTTGATTGATCTTGCCACTTAAAACTGGTAGGTCTGTCTTTCTCTGGATCCCAAATAGCTGAAAGACATGAGACATAGATAACAAATCGTTTAGATCCGGACCGGGCTCTCGAAAGCTCATGTGACCGGAGGTGAGAAGATATGGGCTAGAAAAGCGCATGTTAATAATCACCGCGGGCCCTTATGCCCCGAGTGCAGTGCAAAGAGCGTGTCTAACTACTTCATAGATAGCATCCACAAGGCACTGAATTAGCCTAGAAATTCATGCACCTTTTTGCTATCTTTCACGACCTTTCGGTCCCCGGTTTCCCTGGAAAATGTTCAGGTCACAAACCGCCCTCTACAATTGCAAACGTAAAACTGTGCTAAAGCAAGACCCGTGACTATTCAAAATGACTGCTCAATCGAGACTTGAGTCACCTTGGAGTCAGTCAAGCCACATACTCAACAACGTGTCTCTGTCTGAACTGTGGAATCCCTAAATCAAAAACACTAGAAAAAATCTGTAGATTTATGTGTATTCCAAAATTCTTATGCCAGCTTCACTGATAGACCAGTGTTGGTTAATCCACTGGTGCCATCATGAAGTCGTGCCCACTCAGACCACCGAGGATCCAAGGATCAAAGGTGACCACTGTCTTATCGTCCAAGACGTACGAAGGACAAGTCTGAAGTGACCAAGCCACCCTCATATCGTAGACCTTCCAAAGAATGCCAAACTTATAGATATTACTATCAAAGTCTTGGCGCTTCCAGGAAGTAGCACATATAGGAGCATCAAAGAATTGATCGAGGGAAGGGTCTGGATTAGAACTGATGGTATGGTACCAGGACAGCCAAGTTAACCATTGTCTCATCCATTGATAGACAACGGTTCTCTCAAGAATCTCCCGCTCCCCATCAAAGACCAACTGTTCAGGGAAGAGTCGGACCTCCTTAGGTTTTAACTCCTTAAGGAGATAGAAAACTTTTCTTCCCTTCAGGTAGGGATTGAGTGGCTTACCCCGTCCTATCCACCACTCTAAAGGTAGTTTTGTTGACCCATAGGGCTTACCAACGGCCGCTTTTAGTCGTTCCCAAGGCTTTGATTGAGTCGACATCAAAGGCGCTCTCACTCTATAACCTGCACCAGCCAATCTCTGAAGTACTGAGAAATTTTTTATCGAGTACTTGTGCTTGAGTTGGCCTATGCCTGTTTGAACAGCTTCAGTGAATCCTGTTTTTCTTTGAAAAAAAGAAATCCGATCTTTAAAAGCCTCCTCACCCGATTTTTCCTCCACGGAAGCTAAAAGATCTACTACTTTCATTCCTGTTTCAAAAATAGAGAATTTTGTATCTAACTGTATAAAGGCGGGCGCAGATCTATGAATAGGAGACGTTGTATGAGTATCTACGGGACCTAAATTATCAACAGGTTCTCCGAGCACGTTGAAAATTCGTCCCAGAGTCGATCCACCGACGGGAACACTTATAGGAGCTCCCGTGTCAATCACTTCCATTCCTCTCATTAGACCATCTGTATCACTCATAGCTACAGCTCTAACTCGATTCTTTCCCAATAATTGCTGTACCTCGCAAGTCACATTCATTTGTTCATCAACACTGTCTCGCCCTTGAACTACCGGAGCATTCTAAATATTAGGCATCTTGCCGGGGGGATTTTACACTTACCACTCAATGGATTCTTTTTTTTTTACCTATACCTATGGGGCTTAAGGGTGCCCGGTGGAATGTACTTATTTTACTGAGAATGTGGACAAAAGTAAACAAGCCAAGCAAAGTGCTTCACTAGCTTCAGACTGGATGGAATTCAGTCTAATGTCCTGCTCCAGAAGGATTATGTGAGTAAAGAAAGTAAAGAACTAATAGAATCTCCTTAGGAATTCTTGGTGGAGACAGACTGGGAATGAAAAGCAAATTGATTGGAAGAGCTGGGATCATATGTGCTTATAAAAAGGGAAAGGTTGAATGGGGTTGGTTTATAAATAGATCTTATTGAAATCTGGCCTTGTTAGAAAAACAAGGGTGGAGACTGATACAGAACCCTAGCTCACTGGCTGCGCCTTCTTTGAAAGAGAAAGGCTTGAAAAGAAGGCGTAATTCAGTGTCACAAAACTCATTCTATTGGTCTTTCTCTAAGACCCTTGGGCTTTGACTCATTGATAGCCGGAAGCTGTCGTCCTATGCAGGCAAGCGAGAAGGCAGCGTAAAAAGCAGTATCGACGGATCTACAGTGTTCTAAAAGCTCTCTATCCAATAGCCGCTTATGGCCTCCCTTCCTCTGTCAAAGTCATCGATGTGCTTAAATTAGAAGAGAAGCCATAAAGCGAGAAAAACCCCTTAGAAAATCCCCCGGCCCAGTATGGAAGAGGCAAAAGCCAGTTTCTTTCGTAGTGACGAATCACCAAAGACTACAGCAGTGTCTACAAGCGGGAAAGCTGCGCTCAATCCGGATCGACCTCAAAAGGTACATGGTTGAAGAAATGGATTCCTTGTTTCACCCCCCAAACAGAAGAGGGAGGACATTCTGTTTCGCCTCCTGAACCAACAATAAACTGGGTATTGGACGTTGATCTTCCAAGGGAGGATCCGTCCGATACAATTGACACTCTTAGGAGAAAGTGTGCGATTATTATTCAATCATTCTGTAAAAATAATGAGAGAGACGACTTGACCTTTGATGATATCGCACAACGCCTTGCTTTGGAAACAAAAGGTACGACCACTGAAATAGGTGCTACAAGAGAGGACTTCCAACGTCTGCTTGGCGAATTACAAAATCCAGGAGAGGTCTATATTCGGGTTTTAAAAGCCCTGGAGAAGCATCCCCGCTAATGGGGCAACCGTTACTCTTGGACAAATTCGCCAGCCACGAGGGTCAAATATCTAAATGTTAATGCGTCTGCAGCCCTTGCAGCTAAAGAAAGGGAGGAAGGAGGAGGACAAGACCAGACAGAAAATGGAAAAGAAGTGTCAAAGAAAGTACACGAATTAATTGGCGCCGGAGCTGCTACAATTGCTTTAGCGGGAGCTGCTGTCGGTATTGGAAACGTTTTTAGTTCCCACCGTGGATTATTTGGTTACGCCATTTTGGGCTTTGCTCTAACCGAAGCTATTGCATTGTTTGCCCTAATGATGGCATTTTTGATCTTATTCGTATTCTGATCGTTTCATAAAGCAAGCACCTCTTTCTTTCCAGCCTTAGTCAAATCAAATAAATAGGGGGTGGGACGCAGTTCTTAAACAGAAGAATGGCGATAAAGAGGCTGCTAAAGTCAAATTCAAGAAAAAAAAGAAAGTACGTAGTCAGTCGAGGGAAGCTAAAGGTATGACGTGGGAACCAACCAGGAAGGCGGAGCCTACCTCCGACCAGTTGACAAAGTACCTGTTGTCACTGGGCGTCAAGCCTACCTTAGCTAAAGCCAAATCCTGCTTCAACGTTATTGCCCTGGCTTCGATGATCAACCCCTGGCACATTTAGGTTTTGATCTTCGGCTCCCTCAGGACCCAAGACAAGATTTTGATTAGATATTTCCTTTAAAAGATGCAAAAGGTGTTGCCTATCCACATAGAAAGCTTAATCTCTTCCACACATTACCGGTGGATGGTACATCCGCTATCACTTTGTCTGCAGTAGGGGAATGAAGGTCGAGAAAGCAAAGAAAAGCAGTATTGCGGAGACGAGCTCGAGCTGGCTAGACTCTTCTTGAAATTTCAATAGCAAAGAAATTCGTCTTGAAAAGCTAGACAGAGAATTTCTATGGCCCATGTGATAGTGAAAGACAACATTGTCCGTAGAACGTTTCATTTTCATCTTCTATTTGACTGCCTACGGGCATCACATGATAACCACATTGTATATGGAGACTTCAGTCTGCTCCCCGCCAATGAAAGCTGGTGACTTCTGTAAAAAAACGGAAAAGCCGATTATGTCGCTTTCAACAAGAATAATCCCTAATTTGACCCATAAAAAAGGGATCGAACAAATTTCGTATAGAAAGAAAAAAGAACGTAGTTCCCAGCCAGAAGCAAGTATAGTCAACCCGGATATTTATGAGTTTTCCCTAGGCTAGGGGCGAACGAAGGATAGTTCTCAATGTAGTTCACTAAAATGGGGACGAACCAGAATAACGTCCGATCTTTTCAGGAAGGAAGGCAAGCAGATCCAATCTCACGAGAGGGGAATGGATTACTGGACAAGGATTTTCCCGCCTTCTTCTGGCTTCAGAGTTGGCGTAGGTCTAGGTGCTCTTCTCTTTTTTAGTACATAACAGCCACCGTTTCACTTTGAAACGGTTGTTCTTTCTTTGAACAAGTCGTCTTTTAATTGAAAGAAAGGGAAAGCCATTGTTAGGTTACTTGCCCTAGTGATACTCCCTGGCTTCTTGAAGACTTGTTAGAGGTTTTGAAATTCTTTGCAAATCGGATTCTCTTTCTCTAGAAAGAATTAAGAAAAAAGCAGGAATAGCCTTCACCTTTCTTTTTTCTTTGCTGCATCTGATATTACCGCCACGTGGGTCCGCGCATAGTTCTTTAGACTCACTTCAAGTATTCCATGCTCGAAGAGCTATTCGTTTCACTACGTTACACTCATTTCGTTCACTCCAAGTATTCCGTTCGTTCAGTTCTCACTCCAAGTATTCCGTTCGTTCAGTTCTCACTCCAAGTATTCCGTTCGTTCAGTTCTCACTCCAAGTATTCCGTTCGTTCGGTAGCGAGCCTCTTGTCCTTATCCCTGTCTACTTCAAATGGCTTAGGTAAAGGTCCCTTTTTCTTTTCGCATCTCGGATGCTTGGGAGTCTCCTTCTCGGCTTCGCCCTTCTAGAGATTCATAGTCGAAAAGACTAGCAGCAGCTCTCGCTAAAGCAGTTCCGACAACAGCCCCTTCAAACCTTCCCTCACAGCTCCCTCTCTCAGGGCATTCTCTTCCTATTCATTAGTATGTCACTTCCGGATAGCTAGATTCGATAGCAGCCTATGCCTTAATGGCATCAGTCTTAGATGTTCGATAAGGCAGATCTGTGGGCATTCATTCAAACAAGACTTTCAGCCGCTAAAGCTCTTTCCGAAGTTAGAGCTGGTTCGATATGACCAGATCGTTTCTTTATGTTTATGTCTGTCGTTCCGCCCAAGGCTTTGAATTGAACAAGACGCTGGGGAAAGAAGTACGGACGGGGAGAATGGTACTGTACTGGTTGCCTGGGAGATGGAACTAGAGTTGTTGGCTTTCTGGCTTGTTGTTACGGTTAAGGGCAGCCCTTGATCCTAACCCTCGGAAGAGACACTAGACTAGAGATTCAGTGGAGCCAGCCTTATTCAAGTACATGACTTTCACTATCAGCTACTGTTGTAACAGTCCTACTTGAAGCTACTACTACTTGCAAGCCATCACAAGCCTTATAGCTGATCAAGTGAACTACTTTCCGCGAGACCCCATTAAGGCTTCCATATGTCAAGTATTTCCTATCGACCTCCGTCAGAGCCTATGTTTTCTGCTGTCAGATGGCCCATGCCCGAAGTAGTTACCTTAAGCGCCTTTAGGGCGATGCCGAAGGAAGGGCAGGTCACTCACCGATCAGACGAGAGAGAAGACGGGCGGATAGGAACTGATGGAGCTACACCTATAGCAAGCAACTAAAGACCTAGCGTGACGTTTGAACCAATCTACTATCTAGGGCATCACTACACTAGACTGAGGTACGCTCGGGCTACTTTCAAAGAGGATCCATACCCATGCAGTTACTATTAAATAATGAATAGAGAAACAAGAATAGGATTAAGAGAGAGGAATACAGATACAGATATTGTAAACCAACAGTTCCAGATCTTCAAGCAAATCCTAGTAAGAGATGGGAAGAGTAGTATGCTCCCCACCCGATTGGCCTTGTGTTCAGTATCATCATCTTTCCTTAGGGTGATCTGATGTCTATTGACCTAAAAAGCGAGCAGAGGAAACTAGATGTTGAGATGCGAAAGCCTTCTCTTGATAGCGGAATACAATTTTGCTACTTTCTCACTATTTGAACTTTAAGGTTAAGTTAGTGTTCAATGAGCCAATACTCACTAAGAAAGTGCCTTACTTAAAGGCTTGACGAAAGCGGTTTAAGGAGAGCGCTTCGTATTACATCAGTCTTGCCCCTGGGCTCCGGTGGTTACCTCAATGGTTGTTCATCCCCCGTTAGGGATTCCTCAAGACAGGTGCCACATTCATGGAGGACGAAACATTAGGGGATTGAGGTATAAGTATAAGCACGGAGGGATCTAGAAAATGGAGTATTCTAGTTGGAGCTACTAACTACCGTGCAATTTGAATCTCGGCACTCCAATGAATACAATAGCTACGAGCTGCGCGCTCTTGCACGATCTATCACAAGTACACGAGTACACTAAGGAGAGAGGAAGTACGAGCAGAAAGTTGTCTTACTCGTTACAAGCTCGAAGAGCTATTCGTTTCACTACGTATAGATGATCTTTGAGTCGTTTTTCAACTCCTTCAACTCATTTATTCCACTCGTTCAGTAGTCACTCTTCGAGAAAAATAAAGAAAGAAAATTGATATATATTTAGATAGAAAGAGAGAGATAGTAAGTATCTTAAGCGGCCGAGAGTGTTATGTCAAAAGGACCAACGAGGATTCAGGAGTCGAAGAAGTAGGAGTAGGAGCTCTATGAAATGGAAGTAGGAACTGAATCGAAGGAAAGATGGATCCTCTCGCTTTTTCATTCACTTATGTTCTAGGGGGAACGAATAGTGGACAAAGGCCTTAAAAGAGAAATGAAAGGTTTAGCATTTTTCCACTTATCCAAGGAATCCCTTTCTTGGCATTTGTATTTGAGAGAGAGAGCTATGCTTAGGTCAGTTCATTCAGTAAACTTTTTTGGTAAGCCAAAAGTGAACCCCACGGAGCGGTAAGTAAGTAGTCCCGTATGAAATTCATAAAACATTCATATCTGGCACTTGAGTGAGTGGCATATCGAAAAGATTCATATGCCTCGAACAAGAGAAATGTCTTTTGAATGGAAGGCACCTATTGTGAGGGAATGGTCTTTTGCAAGACTAAGGGCTTAGAGAGAAAGCAAGGAACTTCACAGCCAACATGTCCGAGGAAGTGAATGCGACATTCAAGGCAATGCTCAATTGAATTGAATCAATAGATCAAGAAGTTCCTTACATTACTAATGGGCAATCAGGTTCAGGTTAATAATACCGAACAGCCTTTGCTTTGCTCTCATTGCTGCTTGAAGGCAAGTCAGGTAAAGAAAATCCCCCTTGAATAAGTAGTCCATTTTTGTCGGGACGGAAAGCGACTCTTAAACCACTTCTTTAAGCGCTATGCACCGCTCCGTGGGCTCAGTCTTTCTGGCAGCTATCTTGCTAAACCTAGATTCTTGCTAAAGAGTTCCTTTTTTTCTTCCAAAGAAGGGTAAGGTTACTTTACCTGAAAACAACCGTTTTTCCTAAAGGTTCTTTATGCAAACTGAGATCTTTTTCCAAAGGTGCTTGGGTTCGGGGAGGCGATGCATCTGAAGCAGCTGGCCGCTAAGGGGGCGTTAAGCTCAACCGCCTCATTTGCAAGGCAAAGATCCCAAAAGCATATAATTGAAACTAGGATCTAATATTTAGAAAAAGCAAAAAAGTTGAGACAGTTTATCATTTCAAGCAACGTCAAAGGGAGGCAGCCAAATACATTTCCATTTCAATCAAGAGACGAGCAAGAAAGGTAATCGTATCATCCATGGCGAGTGCTATCGTATATAAGATAAGAGTTTTTTTTAGGAAGCTATATTAAGATTCATGCACTCAAAATTGAATTGAAAGTCTATTAAGAAAGCCGCTAGCAGAGGGTGGAGAAGTGCCAAACCTTCGTGGATTGATCGAGTGTAGTGCACATGAAGTTAGGTGATATTTTTTTAGTGTTCAGTGTGCCAGGTCAAAAAAACCAAGCCAGGGAAGCACTAGGACAGGAGTTACGACGTCTATATAGAAAAAGCTATGCAGAGCCGTTACTAGATGCAAAAGTCATTTTAGATTACCTACGTATCGGTCAAGGAAAGAGAATTCCTCTAATGGTGGTTGGAAGCGGGGGAGAAAGCTCGAACTAGCAACTTGTATCCGCGGGTTTATTTAATTAAGGTAAGGGGACCGGCTTTCATCTAAGAGAAGGCTCGACCGAACCGATCACAAATCAAAACAGGGCCTATACTATACAGGAAGAGTTCAATGATCGGATTCTTTTGTCGGCACAGCCTCTTTGATAGGATACAGCTTTGGAGGAACAAGATTGAGGTTAGGAAGAAGGGGTCAAATTCCTCGTAGTGAATGAGGTAAAAAGAAAGAGCTTTATATACAAAATTGCATTACGGCCTGGACGAAAGAAGGTTAGCGACCTTACCTAATCTTTGGATTCTATCGTCGAGCAGACAAGTCATTCAGCAATGAAACTTCCATTAAGTAGATTGACCGTTCACGAATCTGTCTTGAAGGTTGAGATCCTTATTGCATAGATAAGGACATGGTGGCTGGTATTATCGTATATAAGAGAAAGGTTGCTTTTTCGAAGTGATCCACCCTATAAGATAACTATCCGCTTCATAAGAGAATATGGGAGTAATTGAATTACCTGTATAAAAAAAGTTTTCTTGCGACTTTCTAGTTTGGCAGCATCTTAAAGCTAGAAATTGGAGTGTATGCTGTAGTGCGCTAAATGAGAAAATCTCATTCCCATGGAATGTAAGAGGTCTTTTTAGTGATCAGTCTGCTAGTTACTTTGATTAGTTTGCTAGTGATTCTTTTTCAGTCGTTGAGCAAAAGACAGAATCTATATAATAATAATATATTATTTGGGTTCTTGCGCTTTCTTTTTTTTCGGTATGCCGCTCCGCGAGCAAGGAGCGAAATAACAAAGTGGTCTGTGGTGATGTCAGAATTTGCGCCGATTTGTATCTATTTAGTGATCAGTCTGCTAGTTTCTTTGATCTTACTCGGAGTTCCTTTTCCATTTTCTTCTAATAGTTCGACTTATCCAGAAAAATTGTCGGCCTACGAATGTGGTTTCGATCCTTTCGGTGATGCCAGAAGTCGTTTCGATATACGATTTTATCTTGTTTCAATTTTATTTATTATCCTTGATCTGGAAGTCACCTTTTTCTTTCCTTGGGCAGTACCTCTCAACAAGATTGATCCGTTTGGATTTTGGTCTATGATGGCCTTTTTATTGATTTTAACGATTGGATTTCTCTATGAATGGAAAAGGGGTGCTTTGGATTGGGAGTAATCTCTAGTGATAGGGCAAAAATCGGGGGGCAGGACAAAGGAAAGAAAGAGCGATGCCTACATTAAATCAATTGATTCGTCATGGTAGAGAAGAAAAACGGCGCACGGACCGTACTCGAGCTTTGGATCAATGTCCTCAGAAGCAAGGAGTATGCCCGCGTGTTTCAACGAGAACACCTAAAAAACCTAATTCAGCTCTACGTAAGATAGCCAAAGTACGGTTGAGCAATCGACGTGATATATTTGCTCACATTCCGGGCGAAGGTCATAATTTGCAGGAACATTCTATGGTCTTAATAAGAGGAGGTAGAGTGAAAGATTCGCCAGGTGTGAAATCCCATTGTATTCGAGGAGTCAAGGATTTGCTGGGAATTCCGGATCGAAGAAGAGGCAGATCCAAATATGGTGCAGAAAAACCCAAATCGATATGAATGGAAGATGCCTATTCAACTTCTTTTTCTCGGTCAGTTGAGGTACGAAGTCACTCGACTGAAAGAAGAGGGAAGAACCACAACAAGGTTAAACATGACTCCTAGAAAGTGACCCAAATACGAAGTTCTTTCGTTCTCTTTTGACTTTAAAGGCAGGGTCAGGGCCTTTCTCGGTGGGCGAGCGCACTTTACTAATAAATAGTGTTTGTTGGGGTGGACGGGGTCAACTCTTCTATCTTCCAATTCCCTTCTGAACTTAATAAGAACCAGAATGACTGCCAGACTGAGAGTCAAAGAGACAGACCGACTGCTCTCTCTATAACTAGGGATGAGCTGACGACCATATTCGGGATACCTCCACCTTGAATTCATAACCTGCATAAGGAAGACCTGAAACTGGAGGACAGGCGGATGTTCAGTCTTTCCCTAGTGAGCTCGTCTCGTCTTAGGGAGGGGAATCTTTATTCACCAGGAACCACCACTAGATCAGGAGCCGGAGAGGGGTTGAAGAAGCAGTAGTTTAAGCCATTGATCCAGTCGTAGATTTTTCAGCTTATCCAAATTAGCACCGGCGGACAGAGGTAGATACAGAGCCATAGGCAGACCTTCATGATCGATAGCCTGATGAAGACGACCCTCGTGCTCGAGAGGCGGATCTAAAGCCAGTAGCTTAGCTAGGAGCATACTTCGGTGTAGCATATATAGCGGAATAGCCCTTTGACCTAGGTGGAAAAGAAATCTAGTGATACCCACCATCAGTTTACCCAGAAGCCCACGGAGCGGTGGAGGGAACAGGGGGCCTTGCGCCTAGGCCAGTCCCGACCTTCGTTAGCTATATGCAACAAAAAAAGTAGTTCCATACCCGCAGCGGATACAGATTTACCATAAGCAAAGGCGGCTACTGAGGCTAAGGCAGTCAATCAATCGATCCAACAATTCCAAACGAAACTTATTTGAATAAATATAAAAATCCATAATCTAGCGATTCTTCTAAGTTACCTAGTAAACACTCACGAATTCGAAAAGTCGGGATTGGATCATATCAACATCAACATAGGGAGGTCTTAGAGTCCTAAGGTGGATAAAAAAAGGAAGTTACACTGAAACGCGGCGCCAGCTAGTGAGAGAGCGGATGATCACTACATTTCCCACTTTTTTTCGCTAAGGCAATATGCTAACACTCTAAACGATTCCTGAGACGACTGTTCTCTGGCCATAGAGAACAGCCTACATCCGAACTCATACCTACAAGCCTATGGATACTGGCACCTATTCTATTGCCCTTGGACTTTGTTTGTAAGTCTTACTTATTTCGCGGGACCAGGGCGGAAAGACGAGTTACTGTTTTCACAAGCTCATTTGGACTCATAAATCTCCTATGGATTGGGATTAGGCTGGCGATGGCGATTCCTTCTTGTCCGCCGGTTCACGGTGCGATGGCTAAGGCTAATATGAGACTCTTCGGGTTTGCTAGCTACGACTACAACAGCTCCAGTTCCTAGTGCGCTTGGTCCAGTTCCAGCGGTGATTGTTGCGGGAAGAGATCCAGTTGCGATGGAAGTGACGGTACCAGACGAGTTAGCCCGAGGCAATGCATTTTGTTTTTTTTTTGAGTTGTCGATTACCGATGGGGAGGCTATGCACATAGAATAGCCAGAGCCGAAGAGGAGATTCGTTCAATAGCCAGACGAGAGGACATTCGACAGAGCGGACCTGTGAACAGATCATCAACGACCTCAGGAAATCAAGAAATTGAAGTCAACCGTGATTATTGGTTGAAAAGAAAGACAGAATGGGCTTATGACCAATGTTCATTCCCTTATTGACTTCAAGAACCGAGAAGAACAATCAAAGAATTCCGTTAAGAAGAATTCACCATTTGCATTCGATCGATAAGCCCAGCTTCAGATTGTTAGCCAGATTACAAGAGGTGATTAGTGGCCTGAAAGCTGTTGGGGCATGAAAGAAGATGTGCATTATAAGCATCCGAGGTGGGAAACAAAGATAGGCCGATAGGTGAATCGGAGGGAAGAGAGAGAACGTACAAGAAGAAAAAGTCTATTCCCCGAGGCGCCTCAAGCGAGGAAGGACAGCAAACATGAAAAGAAAATGTAGAAAACTAAAACAAACATATAGGTGAATTCGATGAAAGAGCTTTCTCTAGCCCTCAAAGGGTCTCGCGCGTTGCATAAAAGAGGTCACATTTGCTGGAATCAACCAACTATTCCCCCTCCCCTGATTCTATTCCGACAGGCGAAGCAGAAGGTCTAGTCAGAGCCGCCAGGTTTGGAACAAAACAGTCTCGCCGGAATCAGGAACAAGGGATAAGCACCGTAAGGAATTCTATTTCGAGAACATCACACGGATAGAAGGGACATAACAAAAGAGGAAGGGCTTAATAAGAAACTTCTCGTCTATTGCCGCAGAGGAGAATCCTCGGTATCTTTTCTTTTGGCCCTGCAAATAAGCTTTCACTTAACAGAGTGGCTAGGGATTTTCTTTAAGTAGCGCCTCCTTCCTTTCGCATTTCTTCTCGACCAGGACGGGTGAAATGAAATGCTCTAATCTAAGCCCGATCGGGGGATATAGGCATAAACTCTCAATTCGGCGTCTACTCTTTCTCTTATCAAACTCATTCACATTCATGAGCAGCTGCTTTGGAACAGAAAGAAGCTACCACGCCACGGATTCTCCGATCAAGCTTGCATCCGCGCAAGTACGAGAAAAGCTTGATAGAGTGTTCAATAGCTGGATCAACCGGACTTTTTATGGATTGGATGCTGAATCCACGTCTTTCGGCAGATGGAAGTCTTTGCGGAGAAGCTAGCTTCATTTTGAAGTCTTCCGCCTGTTAAGTTAATAAGGATTTCCTCCTGCATTCCATCGGTATTGTATTGCTGCTACCTAAGTAAGATGTCATAGGCCTACTAAGAATAAGCGCTTGAGGCCGAATCCTTGGATAGGTTTGGAAGTGGAAAAGACTAGAAGCGAATTCCACAACGGGTTCTCTCAACAGATGAATTCAACCCTGCTTAAAAGACCGAAAAAGGGCTATTGAGCCCTGAGTTCAACCGTTGGATTGAAGAGATTAGAGCCTTAGACCCAGTTCAGTTTGATGGAACCACAAGGAAGTCTACACGAACAGTGGCAAAAGCAGCTTTATTCAAAAGATATGCTTTGCTTGTTAGCCTTTCACAAACCTGATAGGTAGGCCTGGATGCATACTACACATGGTAACTTTGAGTCAAAATCAACCTATCTCATTGCTGCTAATCAAATACAAAGGGACAAGCCCGATGGTGATAAGAACTTTGTTTGGAGGCCAAAACACAAAGAAAAAGGCAGCACCGAAGAAAGGAAAGAGCGAGATGGTTGTTTTTCTTCTTCCCGCGAAGCGAAGATCGATGTCCGTCCCAGCCAGCCCATTCGACGAAGCAATCTTGGACCCTCTTGGCTGCGCTGCGCTTGGATGTACTAGTCTTCCACACGCCGGCGATGAGATGAAAACCGCCCCCATTCAGTGGTTCCCGTGCCACCACAATGGCATCGAAAGAGTGACCGGAACCTGTCCCTGACCAGCTCGTGAGTAGCATCCCGCGGCTGGTCGGCACAGCGTAGCGTCAAAGGCAGGTTTTGATTTGCCTGCTGACCTTTTCTAGGCCTCCTTCCCGCGGAACTGGATTGTCGATATCGACCGAATTTGTACTAACTGAAGAAGAAAAAAGATCTTTTTTCTGCAACACTGCCTCTGTTTGAGACGCCCTATCATTGTGTTTCCTGCTGATCTTATTCAGACTCCAAGTGATTCCCTATTCCATTTTTTTCTTTAATATATGAAAATGGCAGCTTACTAGACAACGCAGAAGGTTTATTCTTTCCATAGATGCCCGATTCGTTTCCTATGGATATACGCTTCCGTTCCATCCGACTACATTTTTATCCTCCTAAAAAAGCGCGTAAGGGGCCACCCACCCTCTCCCCCTTACCCTCTCACTCCCTAAGGAGGCCACATCTAACTCTGGAAAAACACTTTCATACATAACATAAGGTCATTTTTTTCCTATGGATTCCTCCAACTCAATGAAGAAAAGAGTATAAGGAATTCTTTCTATATAAATATGTTTACAAAAAGCAAAATGGTCAAACCATATCTTACTGAATAATCTGACTGAATGAGGAAGAGCTCTTTATGTAGTTTCACTTTACCACCATCTGAAATGCGCGAAACTTCGATTGGCGGAAGCCAGTCCATGAAGATTCTCCCTTTTCTTACGCGCAATTCCCCTCTTTCTGTAAGCATCCAGTATCTCATCAAATGAACATTTCTCTAAGCTTATCCTGTAGTTTATACGTCGTTTGAAAGCTGCTTCAAGGATCCAACGAATAGCTAAGGTTTGTTGACGATCCCTGGCTACAATCCCGGGGACATCATAAATAGTACCTGCTACTCTTACTTTTTCAACTTTGCATATGGGTTTGAGATTCTCTACGGCGTCAACCATAAGTTTGATTACATCGCCTTCAGTTCGAGCTAGGCGATGAAAAGTTTTATAAACAATAGCACGAACCTTCGTTCTTTTACCTTCTTTCATGTGAAAGTTGACCAATTTCTTGATCAATTGTTTTGGCTCACTATCTAAGCCCCCCATATAACTGAGAATTTCCGAGCAATTGGAAACTGCTTTCGATGACGAGGCCGATAAATTTCTATTACGCGATCCTTACTGTCCATCTTTATCAGCCAACTCCCCTCTCCTTGAAGTCGAGTCACTTCGTACCTTCACTCGGAGTTCTTTCTTCCAATCTGGTATCGCAGAGTTCGTGGATCTTCTTCTTACTAGTGCTTACTCTGATCGATCTGCTACGTTCCCCTTTCTTCTGTCGTGTCTTTTGGGGCCTTTAGCTGGGGTTTGTGACTGTCCAACTACTTATCTTCCAATAGAAGGCATCTCCGACAAAGCAAAAGCAGCGGTTCAAAATCCTGACTTTTCCATAGCGGAAGTGATGCGATGATCGATTGTGCTGTCAGAGCGCTTGAAGGGGACCTTATTCACAAGATTCCAGCTCGAGCGAGGAATCCAAATTTGAGCATCAAAGAGAGGAACTAGCAGACCAGGATAGGCAACTAAAGAAAGAGCGAACTAACTAAGCTCCTCTGAGAGATTATAGGACCGACACAGAATTGTTGAAGAGCACAGCAGAGAGCTCAATCCATTTTCGGAGATCACTTGTAAGTATGGTTCATTTGGAGCAGGATCTGTAGAAAAAGAAGAGTATTTGAACTAGGGCGGGCTGAGAGGCCCTATGTAGTCTTTCTTTTCATGGGTGGTAGGCAGAGAAGAAAGCCATTCATTAAACGTTTTGGAACTGGAGACGAAGAGTCGTTTAAAGACCTTTTCAAAAACCACTTTGTAGAGGGCGGCGCTCAATAGAACCATACTTTGCTATGTAAATAGGAGAGAGAAAGAGGAACTATAGATCGAGAAAGTAACATTAGCTACACCAGACCGGACACACCTTTTTAACTAACCTCTTTTTTGACTGACCGGATCGGTCACCCCTCAGCCTCCTATCACAACAAGGCAGAGCTAACCCAACATTCTACTGTTAAAGGCCTGCCTATATTTAGATTTGTATTAGTTATTAGTCAAGCTTGGAGAACATAGTACTAGGACTTACTAGATGAAAGACCGTGATTGGTGAAGGTACCAAACCCGGTAGCTGCTATCTATCGGATCTTTTCTAAGAAGTTAGGTAGGTGGTTGAGTCGAAGCGTAGAAGGAGACTAAGTCATCGGTCGTGCAGGGATGGATTTCTATCAATATTTAACCGGATGTGGGATCTTTCCCTTCTAGTAGGCTAGCTCTTCCTCCAGCAAGGGATTCTTCTTAAGTTGATAACATCTGCTTGGGTCGTTCGCATGATTCGAAAGAAGTTTTGATCACAGCTTCTTCAACAAGAGAAAAGGCATCCAGCCTAACCCCAGCTCCTGTTCCGACAACACTAGGCGATTCATCTCTCTCCATTC